TTAACCATCTATAGAATTGAATTCCATTGATGCCAAATCAAGAGGAAAATTGTGAGCATTGCGCTCATGCATAACTTCCATACCAAGATTAGCACGATTAATTATATCAGCCCAAGTATTAATAACACGACCTTGACTGTCAACTACAGATTGATTGAAATTGAATCCATTCAAGTTGAACGCCATAGTACTAATACCCAAAGCAGTAAACCAGATACCTACTACGGGCCAAGCCGCTAAGAAGAAATGTAAAGAACGAGAATTATTAAAACTAGCATATTGGAAAATCAATCGACCAAAATAACCGTGAGCCGCGACAATATTATAAGTTTCTTCTTCCTGACCAAATTTGTAACCTGCATTAGCAGACTCACTCTCTGTGGTTTCCCTTATTAAACTAGAAGTTACCAAAGAACCATGCATAGCACTAAATAAAGAACCACCAAAAACGCCAGCTACGCCTAACATATGAAAAGGATGCATAAGAATATTATGCTCTGCCTGGAATACAATCATGAAGTTGAAAGTACCAGAAATGCCTAAGGGCATACCATCCGAAAAACTTCCTTGGCCTATAGGATAAATCAAGAAAACGGCAGTAGCAGCCGCAACAGGAGCTGAATACGCAACAGCAATCCAAGGTCGCATACCTAAACGAAAGCTAAGTTCCCATTCACGGCCCATGTAGCAAGCTACGCCAAGTAAAAAATGAAGAACAATTAACTCATAAGGACCCCCGTTGTACAACCATTCGTCCACAGAAGCTGCTTCCCAGATAGGATAAAAATGCAAACCAATAGCTGCAGAGGTAGGAATAATAGCACCAGATATTATATTGTTTCCATAAAGAAGAGAACCGGCAACAGGTTCTCTAATACCATCAATATCTACAGGCGGAGCTGCAATAAAAGCAATAATAAAAACTGAAGTTGCAGTCAATAAAGTCGGAATCATTAAAACACCGAACCATCCAATATAAAGACGATTTTCAGTACTAGTAATCCAGTTACAAAAACGACCCCAAGCACTTGCACTCTCGCGTCTTTCTAAAATTGCAGTCATGGTTGATTAATTTGGAGTTTAGTTAAAATAAAAATCAGAGACTCCCAAGCATGGCTTGTTATTCAACAGTATAAAATAATTTCTATATTGAAGTCAACTAAAATATGATCAAAAATAGAATATAAAAAAACTAAAGGAATACCTTATGGGTTGCCCGGGATTCGAACCCGGAACTAGTCGGATGAAGTAGATCATTTCATTCAATTTTTTGAATATTTCAAAAAAATTCAAAAATCTCCCCCCAAACCGTGCTTGCAATTTTCATTGCACACGGCTTTCTCTCTGTATTTTCTATTTCTATTTCACATCTACCGGCAAAACAAGCATTTCATTAAATCACAAAAATTGATCTAGCATAAACCAAATATTTTGATCAAAAAGAAAAAAAAAATCCAGAGCATTCTGCTGTTTTACCCAAAATTGGGTGAAATTATTTACCTCCAAAATATCTAAAAACCAAAGTCGTTCTGTAAGTAAATCTATCTTAAATAGCAATTTTCTAAATTGTTTATGAAAACAGAAATATAGCAATTTTTTGTTTTTGAATTCAACTTGTTTTCGCACAAATATTTTACGTAGTTCAAATCCTAATTCTTTTCGAATTATACGTATCGTACTTTTATGCTTACAGGCTAAAGTTTTGATACATGAGAGAAAAAGTATATACTTCACACGATCTAAAAAACGTTTATTTATTGCTCCACTGTAAAAAGAATCTACATTTCTGCAAAAATGATCATATTTATCAAGAATAGAATTGTCGGTAAAACTAAGCCATGCTAATTTACTCTTCGGGTTACCCACTATATCACATAATCCTTCTTTTGATAAAAATTGAATAACAAAAACAGCGCTAAGTTTTGAATTTAATTCCCTGCTAACAAAATCAGTAGATAGAAAATAATCTAAGATATTTAGTCGGAGTAAAAAAGAGTTTGTTGGATATTCTAAGTAATAAGCTAGAAAAAATATATTTTGACAGGAAATTTGTTTCAAAAAAAAACTAGAGGGTTCCGATAAAACAAAAAGATAAGTTTGCCAAAAATTGAAGAAAAAAAATTCACATTTTTTGACTAGAATAGTAGTTCCCAGCAAAATCAATTTTTCCCCATATCTTATATAGTGAAAAAAAAAATCCTTTAGCAATCTTATCGTGTCTTTTTTTTTCGTTTTTCGGGTGAAAAAATTCCATTTTTGTTGAAAATGCTTTTGTTCTGAAAAAAGACCATAAGACAATGATTTTTCATGAAAACAACTTTTCCATCGAAGAGTGAAAAAATCTTCGAAAATAGAAAGAAGAATATTCCCTAAAAAGAAACAGAAAATCACACTTCCTTTTGGAAAAATAATAGAATTATTCACAAACTTAAATTGCTTTGAAAAAAGTATAAAACTTAAAAAATGTAAAAAAGAAACATCTTGAATCGAAAATTTGAAACGTCTAATTAACAGCTCTGAATGAATCGAAGAGGGTATTCTTATATTAGAAAAAGAAAGAGAAAACATAAAGACTTCTTCCAAAAAAAGAAATAGAGAAAAGACTGATTGAAAATTGACCTGTTGATTTATTTCTTTGAAAGTTACTTTGAAACCAAAAAACTGTTTCCACGTGGTGGAAACAAAAATATCAAAACAGAAAAAAAAAGTTTTTCCAATGAAATTCAAACAAGAACTTCTTGTATTATACACAAGATAGTTTTGTTGATGTAATAGCTTAATTGAACGTTTTACATTCAAAAAACGGAAACTATTAGGTAATTTTTCTATTTTTTCGAAAGAAGGGCTTGAGTTGAATAACAGATTCGGATCTATAACATAGAAATCGTTATGGAATAAGAGGGGATATAAAAAATGTTGTTGCCAACGTATGTTTTCATTTTTTTTCAAGAAAAAACCTCCTAAACCTTTCTTTTTAGAAATAAAATAACACATAGTACAATCTAGCTTGAACCGAATAAACCAAATAGTACTTTCAAAAGAAAGAATCTCAATCGTCATACACAAAAAAGACGCAAATATTTTATTTTAGCAACCAGGCGTTCTCCTGACTCATGAAATTCAGGCCAGCACACTAATTTTTTTTACACACCGATCTTAAAGTCTTTAGGATTCTATGATATGAAATTCTATGACCTTTTCAGAGAAAAACCTTCCCATATCGATTGCTAAAAAGCTTTTAACTTCTTTTTAATAAGAGGAATCATTTTCTCTTCGCTAGGAAGAGCAGAAACTCGTTCTTCTAGGTTTCTTCATTATTCAAGCTATCCCTTTTCCATAGACTTTTTAACTACAAAGTGATTGAACTTCAATTTCATTGAAAATCTTACCTTTTTTGAAAAAAGAAGTTTTTCCAAAAGCGACATGCTTTTTTTTCCTTTTTCTAGGATAAGTCGTAGTTTACTAAAATAATCATTACTGATTAATATTGACGAAAATTTTACTTCATTTCAAAATGTAAAAAACTTGATTAAATCGCACTTAAAAGCCGAGTACTCTACCATTGAGTTAGCAACCCTGAAGAATATATTTATTATTGTATACCTTAAGGTATACAATAATGATAGGCCCGTAGTAGATTATTTGTCAAATTAAGCAAAAAAAAAAAAAAAAAAAAAACGAATTATCTTACAGATAATGTTTCCTTAGTTGCGTACATGACTTCAATTGTAATCTTAACTACACCCTTTATTTTAGCAAATTTTTCTGTCTCTCTTTTTACCTTGTCCCTGAAAAAACGAGGAATTTTTTGTAGTTCTAGTTGACTTTCAGTATCCCAGATTACGTCTAAACCACCTATAGGGTTAAATTTTGTTATTACTTCTTTCATATCATGACCACCAAAAATGTCTAGAAGATGATCTTCCATACCCAGCGCAAAAGAATTATAGACCAAATCAGCTATTTGATTTGTACCTTCGTACCCCATAAAAGGACGATATCCCAAAGGAAAATTTTGTATATGAACTGGTGCAGAAATAACGCCGCAGGAGATATCAAACCGTTTACCAATATGACGTTCCATTTGAGTACCGAATATTGCAGAAGGTTCTACACAAGCAATTTTTTTCCCTACTTTAGCATGATCCTCTGTGATCAATATTTCATTACTAAAATCTTGTACCTGCTCTTTAAACCACTCTGCATCATGTTTACAATATGTACCTGTACAACTCACGCGAATTCCCATTTCTCGAGCAAGTATCTTGGTAATAGACGCAGCATGAGTTGCATCACCAAAAACAACAGTTTGCTTCCCCGTAAAATTTTGGCAATCAATAGATCTTGAAAACCAAACAGCTTGGGAAATAAACCTAGTTTGTCTATCAATATAAGATTCATAATTTACCCCCTTTTCCCCAAAAATTGAAGCAAAAGGATTCACCGATTTTTCTATCCGTCGGATACACTCGGCATTATCTATAACACCTATAGGTGTTATAGATAGATAAGGCATTCCAAATTCTTTTTCCAAAAAAAAAGCTGTCATTAACCCTATTTCACGATAAGGCACCAAATTTAACCAAGCTTTTGGTAAATTTTGCAAATCTTCGACAGACCCCCCTTCAGGGATTACTTGATTTATCTGTATATTGAGATCTTGAAATAAACGTTTTAACTCACGACAGTCATGTTGATGATGAAACCCCAAAGTAAAAATACCGATGATATTTACAGAAGGCACATCCGTCAAAAATCGGTCTAATTTTTCTTTTTTTTGTTTCGATAAATAAAAGCGAACAACTTGCTCTAAAGTCCTATCTGCTGCTTGAATTTCATTTACTTGATAATGGTCTACATCCGCCAAAATAATATTTGAATCAGATATTACAGATGCTCTATCTACAAAATTTTGTAAATCCTCTTGTAAAATACTTGAAGTACACGTAGGTGTCAATATAATCAAATCAGGATTTTCTTCTTTATCTTTCCGAAGTAGATTATCTACTACTTTTTTTTGAGATCCACGTCCTAAAACACGACGATCTACAATACTAGCTGTCGCTGGAGTAAAATTTCTTTCCCGCTCTAGCATAGAACGCATTACATTGAAATAATCATCTCCCAAAGGAGCATGCATAATAGCATGCACATTTTGAAATGAATTAGCTACTCGTAAAGTTCCAATATGAGCAGGACCGGCATACATCCAATAAGCTAATTTCATAAACAAAATTTTTGAGTGATTAATTTTATTAAAATTCTTTTTTTTTATTACACTACAACAAAGAGATATTCCTTATAAATCAAAAAATATTGTATAGGTTATAATTTTCTTTTGTTCTTTTGTTTGTCGTTTACTTGCTTGCAGCCAAAAAAATGAAGCCCTTTTTACTCAGTGGTAGAGTAAAGCCATGGTAAGGCGTAAGTCATCGGTTCAAATCCGATAATGGACTTTAGCCTTCATTATAAGTATATCCTAAAAACCCTTGTTAATTTTTACTTTTGAATTCTAGTTTTTTCTTATAATGGTAAAGTAGATAAGTATTTTTATCGATTTTTGCTCATTAATTCTTTTGTCTTTATATTCAAATTCAATCAAAAAAAAAAAAAAAAAAAAGAAAATGAACAAAATGTTTAAAAAAGGAGGATAATAATGACTATAGCACTTGGAAACTTTTCCAAAGAGGAAAAAACATTTTTGGATACTCTGGATGATTGGCTACGCAGAGACCGGTTCATTTTTATAGGTTGGTCTGGTCTATTACTTTTTCCTTGCGCTTATTTCGCCTTGGGTGGATGGTTCACTGGTACAACCTTTGTGACTTCGTGGTATACTCACGGACTAGCTAGTTCCTATTTAGAAGGCTGTAATTTTTTAACAGCTGCAGTTTCTACTCCCGCGAATAGTTTAGCACATTCACTTCTTCTATTATGGGGCCCTGAAGCACAAGGGGATTTCACGCGTTGGTGTCAATTAGGTGGTCTATGGACCTTCGTAGCTCTGCATGGTGCTTTCGGTTTAATAGGTTTCATGTTACGCCAATTTGAACTTGCTAGATCTGTACAATTACGACCATATAATGCAATTGCATTTTCTGCTCCAATTGCTGTTTTTATTTCAGTTTTTTTAATCTATCCTTTAGGTCAATCTGGTTGGTTTTTCGCTCCCAGTTTTGGAGTTGCTGCTATTTTCCGATTTATCCTTTTTTTCCAAGGTTTTCATAATTGGACCTTAAACCCGTTTCACATGATGGGAGTTGCCGGGGTTTTAGGAGCTGCTCTGCTATGTGCTATTCACGGTGCTACTGTAGAAAATACTTTATTTGAAGACGGAGACGGGGCAAACACATTCCGTGCATTTAACCCGACTCAAGCCGAAGAAACTTATTCCATGGTCACAGCTAATCGTTTTTGGTCCCAGATTTTTGGAGTTGCTTTTTCTAATAAACGTTGGTTACATTTTTTCATGTTATTTGTACCTGTAACTGGTTTATGGATGAGCGCTATTGGAGTTGTAGGCTTAGCTCTAAACTTACGTGCCTATGACTTTGTTTCCCAAGAAATCCGCGCAGCGGAAGACCCTGAATTTGAGACTTTCTATACAAAAAATATCCTCCTGAATGAAGGTATTCGAGCCTGGATGGCGGCTCAAGATCAGCCTCATGAAAACCTTATATTCCCCGAGGAGGTTTTACCCCGTGGAAACGCTCTTTAATGGAACTCTTACTTTAGCTGGTCGTGATCAAGAAACTACAGGGTTTGCTTGGTGGGCCGGTAATGCTAGACTAATCAACTTATCTGGTAAATTACTTGGAGCTCACGTGTCTCATGCTGGACTAATTGTGTTCTGGGCCGGAGCTATGAACCTTTTCGAGGTGGCTCATTTTATACCTGAAAAACCTATGTATGAACAAGGGTTAATTTTACTTCCTCATCTCGCTACTCTAGGGTGGGGAGTAGGTCCTGGTGGAGATGTTGTCGACACTTTTTCTTTTTTTGTATCAGGAGTACTTCATATCATTTCTTCTGCCGTTCTAGGCTTCGGCGGTCTTTACCACGCCCTTATAGGTCCTGAAACGTTAGAAGAGTCTTTTCCTTTTTTCGGTTATGCTTGGAAGGATAGAAATAAAATGACTACCATTTTGGGTATTCATCTCATCTTACTCGGTGCTGGTTCTTTTCTTCTCGTGCTAAAAGCTCTTTATTTTGGAGGTATATATGATACCTGGGCTCCGGGTGGTGGAGATGTAAGAAAAATAACAAATATGACCCTTAACCCCAATACTATTTTTAGTTATTTACTGAAATCTCCTTTTGGAGGAGAAGGGTGGATTGTTAGTGTAAACAATATGGAAGATTTAATTGGAGGACATTTCTGGTTGGGTTCAATTTGTTTCTTCGGTGGTATTTGGCACATATTAACTAAACCTTTTGCATGGACTCGTCGTGCTTTTGTTTGGTCTGGCGAAGCTTATCTATCATATAGCTTAGCGGCTCTTTCTTTGTTTGGTTTTATTGCTTGCTGTTTCGTTTGGTTTAATAATACAGCGTATCCCAGCGAGTTTTATGGGCCTACTGGCCCAGAAGCTTCTCAAGCTCAAGCTTTTACTTTCTTAGTTAGAGACCAACGTCTTGGAGCTAGTGTAGGATCTGCCCAAGGACCAACTGGATTGGGTAAATATCTTATGCGTTCCCCTACTGGGGAAATTATTTTTGGTGGGGAGACTATGCGTTTTTGGGATCTTCGGGCCCCTTGGTTAGAACCTCTTAGAGGTCCTAATGGTTTAGACCTTAATAAATTAAAAAAAGATATACAACCTTGGCAAGAACGGCGTTCAGCCGAATATATGACGCATGCTCCTTTAGGTTCTTTAAACTCAGTAGGCGGTGTGGCTACTGAAATAAATGCAGTAAATTTTGTTTCTCCCCGAAGCTGGTTAGCTACTTCGCATTTTGTTCTAGGATTTTTTTTCTTTGTAGGTCATTTGTGGCATGCGGGAAGAGCTCGTGCAGCCGCAGCAGGTTTTGAAAAGGGGATTGACCGAGATTTAGAACCTGTCCTGTTTATGACCCCTCTAAACTAAACCCAAACATAAAAGAAAAAGAATGGTTATCCCATTCTTTTTCTTTTGGTAATTTTGAATTGAATTTATTTTATTCCAAACAAAAGGAGAGAGAGGGATTCGAACCCCCGATAGTTTGTAACCTATGCCGGTTTTCAAGACCGGAGCCATAAACCACTCGGCCATCTCTCCTAAAGTCTTAAAAGCTTATCTTATTTCATTTCAAAAAAAACAAAAGGGGTGCAATTTTTACATATTAGATTTCATTCTAATTCGATCAAATAAGGATCAAATGGTATAGTTTATGTTGGATTTTATCAAAATTATGACTATTGCTTTTCAACTGACTATGTTTGCATTAATCGCAATTTCCTTTCTATTACTTATAGGCGTACCTATCGCTTTCGCTTTCCCAGAAGGTTGGTCAGGTAATAAAAATATTCTATTTTCTGCTGTCTCATTATGGATTGGATTAGTTATTTCTGTAGGCGTCCTAAATTCTTTTATATAACTCACAAACTTAATAAGTAAAAAGCAAAAAATAATTGAACGGATTGAAAAATAGTAATATAAAATAAAACATATTAATAAGAATATAAGAATAAGACATATTAATAAGACATAATATGTCTTGTTTCCTTAATACCTTGCGGATATGGTTGAATGGTAAAATTTCTCTTTGCCAAGGAGAAGACGCGGGTTCGATTCCCGCTATCCGCCCACAAAATAACCATCTTGGCGGAGACGGGATTTGAACCCGTGACCTCAAGGTTATGAGCCTTGCGAGCTACCAGGCTACTCTACTCCGCGCTATTGTCTACCTTCCATAAAAGAAAAACCTCCTAGAAAAGAAAAAAGCGTCGAAGTATCTTCGACGCTTTTTTCTACTATGCCTACCAACTTGATTTGATTATACCAGGTAATAAACAAGCATGAGCCATTTTACGAAATACATGTCCACAAAATCCAAAGTCTCGATAAAACCCTCTCGGCCTTCCAGTCAAAAAACAACGACGATGAAGACGTGTTGGTGCACTATTACGTGGTAAAGATTGGATTTTACAAATAATTTTTTCCTGTGAGGAAAAAAAGACTTCCTTTTTCTTTAAAGACTCGCGAATTGCACGATATTTCTGTTCTAACCGTTGACGTTTTTTTTCTCTTTCAATAAGACTTTTTTTTGCCATAGTTTCTAACTATAAAAAAAATAAAAGATCGATCAGATTCTAAAGATAAGGGTGATTACTCATTTTCATTCAATTGAATTTTTTTTGTTTAGGAGTTGTTTCGTTAATTAACCAAATTTACCTGAAGTTGAAGCAATTAAAAAGGCTGCATAAGTAAATATATACCCTACAGAAAAGTGAGACAATCCAACTAATCGTGCTTGGACAATAGAAAGAGCTACAGGTTTATCTTTCCATCGAACTAGGTTTGCTAAAGGCGTTTTTTCATGAGCCCACGCAAGAGTTTCAATAAGCTCCTGCCAATATCCACGCCAAGAGATCAGAAACATAAATCCAGTAGCCCAAACAAGATGCCCAAATAAGAACATCCATGCCCAGACAGATAAACTGTTCATACCAACAGGGTTGTATCCATTAATAAGTTGGGAAGAATTTAACCAAAGATAATCTCTTAACCATCCCATTAAATAAGTAGAAGATTCATTAAATTGTGCTACATTCCCCTGCCATAAAGTTAGATGCTTCCAATGCCAATAGAAAGTAACCCATCCAATAGTATTCAACATCCAGAAAACTGCTAAATAAAAAGCATCCCACGCTGAAATATCACAGGTACCACCTCGTCCTGGACCATCACAAGGAAAACTATAACCAAAATCTCTTTTATCGGGCATTAGTTTAGAACCTCGTGCATCTAAAGCACCTTTTACTAAAATTAATGTAGTTGTATGCAAACCTAAAGCAATAGCATGGTGAACCAAAAAATCGCCGGGACCAATTGGTAAGAATAGTGAATTATTTTTGTCATTAATAGCGTTTAACCAACCCGGCAACCATATACTTTTTCCAGCAGCAAATGCTGGTCCCTTTGTTGAAGCTAAGAGTACGTCAAATCCATATAAAGATTTACCGTGAGCAGATTGTATCCACTGAGCAAAAATAGGTTCAATCAATATTTGTTTTTCCGGAGTACCAAAAGCTAGCATAACATCATTATGCACATATAACCCTAACGTATGAAAACCAAGAAATAAACTAACCCAACTTAGATGAGAAATTATTGCTTCTTTATGATCTAACATCCTTGCCAAAACATTATCCTGATTTTGTTCCGGATTATAATCTCGTATGAAAAAAATAGCCCCATGGGCAAAAGCCCCTGTCATGATGAATCCAGCAATGTATTGATGATGAGCATATAGCGCAGCTTGGGTAGTAAAGTCTTGTGCTAGAAAGGCATAAGCAGGTAAAGAATACATGTGTTGAGCTACCAAAGAAGTAATTACCCCTAAAGAGGCTAAAGCAAGACCTAACTGAAAATGAAGAGAATTATTGATTGTATTATAAAGACTCTTATGCCCGCGACCTAACTTTCCTCCCGGAGGCATATGAGCTTCTAAAATATCTTTTATACTATGTCCAATCCCAAAATTGGTTCTATACATATGACCAGCGAGAAAAAAGATTAAGGCAATAGCTAAATGATGATGAGCTATATCAGTCAACCATAAACTTTGAGTTTGCGGATGAAATCCACCAAGAAGAGTTAGAATAGCAGTTCCGGCCCCTTGCGAAGTGCCAAATAAATGACTATTAGAATCCGGATTTTGAGAATACAAATTCCACTGACCCGAGAAAAGAGGACCTAACCCTTGAGGATATGGTAAAACACTTAAAAAATTAACCCATCGCACATGGATTCCCCTTGATTCTGGAATAGCTACATGAACTAAATGTCCTGTCCAAGCTAAAGAACTTACTCCAAAAAGCCCTGACAAATGATGATTAAGACGTGATTCCGCATTTTTGAACCATGAGATACTTGGTTTCCGTTTCGATTGTAAATGAAATCTACCTGCTATTAAAAAAACAGTAGAAAGAAATATTAAAAAAAGAGCTCCAGTATAAAGATCTTCATTAGTACGTAATCCAACTGTATACCACCATTGATAAAGACCGGAATAAGCAATATTGACCGGCCCAGGAGCGCTTCCTCGAGTAAAAGCTTCTATAGCCGGTTGACCGAAATGAGGATCCCAAATAGCATGAGCAATAGGTCTTACATGTAAAGGGTCATTTATCCAAAACTCAAAATTACCTTGCCAAGCTACATGGAACAAATTTCCAGAAGTCCATAGAAAGATTATAGCTAATTGACCAAAATGGGAAGCAAATATTTGTTGATACAATTGTTCTTCCGTAATATCATCATGACTCTCAAAGTCATGTGCAGTTGCAATACCAAACCAAATACGACGAGTAGTCGGGTCTTGGGACAAACCTTGACTGAACTTCGGAAATCTTGATATCATAATGGTTACATCCGCTATTATTCTACTGCAATAATTCTTGCTAGGAAGAACGACCATGTTGTGACAATTCCTCCCAGGAGATAATGAGCCACTCCTACAGCACGCCCTTGTACAATGCTTAAGGCTCTAGGCTGGATAGCAGGAGCAACTTTCAATTTGTTATGGGCCCATACAATTGATTCTATAAGTTCTTGCCAATACCCCCGACCGCTAAATAAAAACATTAAACTAAAAGCCCAAACAAAATGAGCACCCAAAAAGAAAAGCCCATATGCGGATAACGCAGAACCATAAGATTGAATTACTTGAGAAGCTTGTGCCCATAGAAAATCACGAAGCCACCCATTAATTGTAACGGAACTTTGTGCAAAGTTTCCCCCCGTGATATGAGTTACTACTCCCTGAGTGCTTATATTACCCCAAACGTCCGATTGCATTTTCCAACTAAAATGAAATATAACAACAGAAATTGCATTGTACATCCAGAATAAACCTAAAAAAACATGATCCCATGCAGATACTTGACAGGTTCCTCCTCTTCCAGGTCCATCACAAGGAAATCTAAAACCAAGATTCGCTTTATCGGGTATCAAACGGGAACTGCGCGCAAATAAAACACCTTTGAGTAAGATTAATACAGTTACATGAATTGTAAAAGCATGAATGTGGTGAACTAAAAAGTCTGCAGTTCCCAAAGGAATCGGTAACAAAGCTACTTTAGTACCTACTGTTACCAAATCATTGCCTCCCCAAGTGAAACTTGTACTTGCTGTTGCAGCAGGAGCTGTAAACCTAGGTGCTGTTACGTGAGTATTTTGTAACCATTGAGCAAATATTGGTTGTAATTGTATAGCAGTATCCGAAAACATATCTTGAGGACGCCCTAATGCACTCATAGTATCATTATGAATATATAGACCAAAACTATGAAAGCCTAAGAATATACATGTCCAGTTTAGATGCGATATAATTGCATCACGATGTCGAAGAACTCGATCGAATAAATTATTATAAGAAGTAGTTGAATCATAATCTCTAACTAGAAAAATCGCCGCATGTGCTGCGGCACCAATGATGACAAACCCGCCAATCCACATGTGATGTGTGAATAAAGAAAGTTGAGTACCATAGTCAATGGCTAGATAAGGATAAGGGGGCATAGAATACATATGGTGAGCTACAACAATAGTCAAAGACCCTAATATAGCCAAGTTAAGAGCTAATTGAGCATGCCATGAGGTAGTTAATATTTCATAAAGACCTTTATGCCCCTCTCCTGTAAATGGGCCCTTATGAGCTTCTAAAATTTCCTGTATACTATGCCCAATACCCCAATTGGTTTTATACATATGGCCAGCTATCAGAAAAATAACGGCAATAGCTAAATGATGGTGTACAATATCAGTCAACCACAATCCTCCTGTTATTGGGTTTAAACCCCCCCGAAACGTTAAAATTTCGGAATATTCAGACCAATTTAGTGTAAAAAAGGGAGTCAAGCCTTTAGAAAAACTAGGATAAAGTTGAATTAAAAGGTCGCGGTTTAAAAGAAATTCATGAGGCAGTGGTATCTCTTTAGGGTCCACTCCAGCATCTAGAAGTTGGTTAATAGGTAAAGATACGTGTACTTGGTGCCCTGCCCAAGATAGCGAACCAAGTCCTAATAACCCTGCTAAATGGTGATTTAACATAGATTCTACTTGGAACCAAGATAATTTTGGAGCAGCTTTGTGATAATGAAACCAACCAGCAAACAGCATTAATGCTGCAAAGATCAATCCACCAATTGCAGTACAGTAAAGTTGTAATTCACTTGTTATTCCAGATGCTCTCCAAATTGGGAAGAATCCAGATGTTATCTGTATTCCTCTAAAACCTCCACCTACGTCCCCATTCAATATTTCTTGGCCTACTATAGGCCAAACCACTTGAGCACTAGGTTTTATATGAGTGGGATCCGCGAGCCATGCTTCATAATTGGAAAAACGAGCCCCATGGAAATACATACCACTTAACCAAATAAAGATGATCGCTAATTGACCAAAATGAGCACTAAAAATTTTGCGAGAAATTTCTTCTAAATCTTCGGTATGACTATCAAAATCATGAGCATCCGCATGTAAGTTCCAAATCCAAGTAGTAGTTTCAGGATCCCCTTTTGCTAATGTCCTTGAAAAATGCCCGGGGTTAGCCCATTTTTCAAAAGAAGTTTTGATAGGATCTCTCTCCACCATAATCTTAACTTCTGATTCCGGTGAACGCATAATCATAGAGTTCTCCTTTGTTAGGATGAAACAAAAAAGAGACCCGCCAACTGGAATTAGTAAATGATAAATCTCAAACCAATTCTTTGTTTATTTTCGAATTTAGAACTGGAACGATTTGAAAAAGAAAATGGAACTAGGGCGGGTGTTCGTTTTTTATTATGACACATTGAAAGGGGCGCTTAATGGACTATTCAGATTCAAAAAAGCCTTTTGAATTTTTGAATTATATAGTCTATTCTATCAAATAGTTTCTACAAAGCCTGGGGTGGACATAATTGGTCCAACCCCTACCCTTTACAGTCTAGATCCCATTGATAACATATACATTTACTTTCCTTTAATATCGATTTTCCTTTTCTGAAAATAAAAATATTCAATCAAAACGTCCTGTAATTTTTAACCAATTTTGTGCTTCGATGTAATTAGCTGGAGCTAATAGTATAGCTTGTTTCCAATATTCTGCAGCTTGATCAAACCAAACCTCTGCTGCTTCAGGATCTCCCTGGTTAATAGCCTGTTCTCCTCGGTCAGAATAGGTTATTATTTTCCTTTCCTTAGAACCGTACTTGAGAGTTTCCTTCCTCATACGGCTCAATCAACTCTTGAGTCCTTTAACGAAAAAAAAAAAAAACACTCGAAAGTGGGGAAATCTATTCAAACTAATCACAGGACCAGAAGTTACTAAACTGAGTTTCAAACTTTACTAAAATTTTAGTTTTCTCTTTTCTCCTACCACCTTGCGAATTCCAAAAAAAAGTCTTTGTGTGAGAGAGGGAGGGGTACCTATCCCCGTATAGAATTTGAAAAAAGTACTTTCTTAGAAAAGTACTTACTTGCCGTCTTTAGGACCTAATACTACACCACTGCGCAATACTTATGAAAGAAAAAGAATAAACTTTATTACATAAGTAAATCCCTTTATGAGCAGATCTAATTGTATCAACTCCAAAAATTCAAAATTGATCTTTATGGTGCTTTTTCCCCTTATAGTTTCAATTACTTTCTCCATAGAAACAAATATAAGCTTTTTTAGCATCCTACCTGGGTAGGGGACCCCCCTTTTGTTTTTTTTTGCTACAGCTGATACAGCCCAACTGTTGTTATTTAACAGTAGTGGCAATATGTAGAAAGCCTTTTGGTTTGTTTTTAACTAACTTCATTCTATCCTACAGATAGACGCACGTAATGACAGATCAAAGCTGTATTATTAAAGGCTTGTGGTAACGTTGGATTTCGTTCTAATGCCTGGAAATAATATTCCAAAGCCTTGGCATGTTCCCCATTACTAGTATGTACAAGTCCTATATTATATAATATATAACTTCGGTCATAAGGATCAACTTCCAATCGCATTGCTTCATAATAATTTTGAAGAGCTTCTGCATATTCTCCTTCTGATTGTGCTGACATTCGTTACGGTCGTTCTTATTGATTCAACTTTTAATAATCTCCGGTTCAAAACCGTACTTGAGATTCTCATCTCATACGGCTCCTCCTTTCTTTTACAGAAAAAAAAAAAAAAAAAGAAAAATAAGCAACATCTAAAAATTAGAAGGGACTAGTATGTTTTGAATCAAAATCTAGCCATCCTTTTCAGAAAGAGTCTTTTCAACACCTTCTACTCTTTGTTTGTTCTTACTGCTTTGCACTTTTAAACAGGGTTTAATCACTTCAACAAAATTCGATGGTTCTTTTGGTATCCGAAATACAAACAAGATGGTTTTGGATTGTCTCAACCATTCGAATTAACCCTCATTAAGGGCTACAAAAAAAATAGTAAGTGAAATCAACTCTAACGAAGCTTTTCATTGGTCGATTCCTATATGTAATGTCTTTCCTTTATGCATTTATATTATACAGTATATACAATACGTATCCTTTTGCTTAATATTCTACTATGTAGATCCAAAGACGCATTAATCCGGGATACAGGACAGAAGGAGTTGCTCTTTTTCAAAGACTCACCTTCACTAAACATAAGTTTTTTGGCCTTACATCGAAGGTTTATTCGAAAGAAAAAAAAAAGGCCAAAAAATCAAATCACACCATCTCTGTAGTAAGCAAAGGCTTGTTTTTCTGTTAAAACCGTTGGAATTATTTTTAATATAATATCTGCTAATATTGTGAACGTTTTATCTATAAAATTCTCATTTTTTTGAGATCTGGGCATAGTGATCAAATTTTTTTTTTTTTTTTTGCTTCAATTCCTTTTGGAATGAGTTTCATCACATAGAAATGCTTACTACAAAAATAATAGAATAGGAAATTCCAATTCCATAAGTTTTTATGGGGAGGAGATTACCCGAGGAAAGATGGTCGAGTGGTTCAAGACGTAGCATTGGAAATGCTATATAGACTTATGTCTACCGAGGGTTCAAATCCCTCTCTTTCCGCATTTCCCGCTTTTTCTCTTTTGGAAAAGAAAAGATCGAAACCCCATTTTTTTGATTAAATCCGTCGAGAATAATATTCTATAACTAGCATTTCTTTAATTTTTAATTGAAGATCTTTTGTATCTATAATTTTATTAACTATTCCTTTATTTTGTGACAAATTGAAGGTCAAATAATGTGGTACTCTATTTCTATTTTTCCAAAGTTGACCCCAACTTTTTTTCATTCGAATTCTCAGTCTTTCCGGATCTTTTCCTTTTAAAGTTATAATATCTTGGGGTTTACAACGATAACTTGGTATATCCACTATATGATGATTGACTAAAATATGTCTATGATTAACTAGTTGCCTGGCTCCAGGAATAGTACGAGCTATACCTAATCGAAAAAGAATATTATCTAAACGCATTTCAAGTAATTGAAGTAAGACCTGGCCTGTTGACCCCTGAGCATTTTTAGCAATATGAACATATTGCCGTAATTGTCGTTCTGTTAAGCCATAATGAAAACGAATTTTTTGTTTTTCTTGTAAACAAACGAGATATTGAGATTTTTTCCACCAGGGTCGAGAAGACCGGTGAACACGTTTTTTATATTTAGGTCTTTTACTCGTAAGTCCTGGTAATGTTTTAAGACGACGTATGATTTTGAACCGAGGTCCTAAATAACGGGACATAAAAAGCATTCCTTTTCCTTCCATTTCACAAATTTTTCTTTTGTTAGAATAATATGTTAGACCTTATCCGGCCTATATCTTGTTTCATGACAAGGTAGCAGCAATTTTTTTTTTACTTTTGAAACGTTAAGCCCTTTCTTATAAATTCATAATATCTTCAAAAATCTTATGGGCATATAGAACTACTTTACGGTATAATATGTCATTCTGACAAGCAAATTAAAAAAAAAAAGAAGAAATAGTTGGATTAATCCATTAAGTCCATTCTCAAACAATTACAGATTTCAAAAAAGTTCAATTCAAAACAATTCTAAAAAATTAGATTATGGAAGTCAATATTCTAGCACTTATTGCTGTTGCACTTTTTATTTCGATTCCTACTGCTTTTCTAGTCATCATTTATGTAAAAACAATCAGCGAAAACAATTGATTGATTACAAATTTGTTTATAAATATTAGTAGTCGTATCAAAAAAAAGATTGATACTACTACTAATATACCCGTATTAACTAATATACCCGTATTAAAAAGCATTAGATTCTTTTTTAGAGTCCACTTCTTCCCCATACTACAAGTGAAAGCGAAAAGGTAAACACTACCATTAAAGCAGCCCAAGCAATACCGGTTATATCCATATAAAAAATTTCCTTTTTTATTACTAATGATAAGAAAATTAATAACAATTGTGCAAAGTAGAAAAGATCGGAGATTTCAATTAAATAATAGTTAAAAAAGTTTCTTGACCACAAAAAAGTAGGCGACACCCAGATTTGAACTGGGGGATCAGGGATTTGCAGTCCTCTGCCTTACCACTTGGCTATGCCGCCAAACCCATCAATTTTTAGTAAAAGAATGTTTGTTTCATTCTTGATTTTGTGTGTTTACTATAGTCTAAAACAAAAACCAATGCAAGTCAAAATAAAACCCCTTTTTTCTACCAAATCCATAAAAAAAAAAAGTTTTTCTCTATATGAGTTCTATATAAAAGAAAAGAATAAAAAAAGAAAATGTTTATGTTTACAATTCCCGATTTTAGTCAAATACAAATGAAAGGGTTTTTCCGTTTCATTGAAAAGGATATATTTGAAAAACTAGTTGATTTTCCACAAATTTCTAATACTGAAAAAGAAGTCAAATTTTTTTTTGGTAAAAATTATAAAATCATGGAACCCCCAACAACAGAAAGGAATGCGGTATATCAACGTTTTACATTTTCTTCAAAATTTTATGTACCAGGAATTTTTATTTATTGGAAACAAATGAAAAGGAAAAGAATGATATATCTCGGAGATATTCCTTTGATGAATGATCATGGAACATTTGTAATAAATGGAAATTATAGGGTCGTAGTTAATCAAATAATAAGAAGTCCCGGTATCTACTATAGTTTAGAACAAAAAAAAGCTGGAAATATATATACTGGTACTCTAATCTCTGATTGTGGAGAAAGGTTGAAATTCGAAATTGATATCAAAAAAAAACTATGGGTTCGTATAAGCAGAAAGAAAAAAGTTTCTATTTTAGTTTTCTTATTCACTATGGGTCTAAAAATTGAAGAGGTTCTTTATAATACTTATAATCTAACAGGATTTGAAGGTTGGGAATTAATTTGGAACGAAAAAATGAAACAAAAACTTTCACGAAAGGGGGGCCCCATTCTTACCTTTTATGAAGAACTCGAATCCATGAAATGCGATAGTAGTGATTTTGCTTTTTCAGAGTTTCTATATAAGAAATTGACTAACTTTATTTCAAAAAGATGTGAATTAGGAAGAATTGGTAGACGAAACCTAAATCAAAAGTTAAACCTCGATATACCTGATAACGAAATTTTTTTATTACCGCAAGATGTATTAGCTATTGTAGATTATCTGATTAAAGTAAGTTATGGTTTGGGTACGATCGATAATATCGATCACCTTCAAAATCGACATTTCTGTTCCGTGTCAGATTTCTTAAAAAAAGAAGTTGGATTAGCTCTAAATCGTGTGAAAGTTTTAATTCAAAAAAATATGCAAACAATAGAAATACTTGAAAATACCCAGAATAAACAAATAATGTTCCCAGAGTTTCCATTTATTTCCACCCAATTAACAAGAACTTTGAAACATTTTTTTGGGTTACACCCCCTATCACAATTTTTAGAGCAAACGAATCCGTTAGCAGAAATACTTCATGGAAGAAAAGTTAGCTTTTTAGGCCCTGGAGGTTTAACGGAGCGAACTGCTAGTTTTCGCGCACGAGATATTCATCCTAGTTATTATGGACGTTTTTGTCCAATTAATACTCCTGAAGGGCAGAATGCCGGGCTTATCGCCTCACTTGCAAATTCCGTAAACGTTGATGATTTTGGTTTTTTAAAAAGTCCATTCTATAATGGAACGAAAAAATCCAATGAAGACCATATGGTTTCTTATCTATTGCCAAATGAAGATAAAAATTACCGAATAGCTTTAGAAAATTTGTTGGCGGTAGATCATAAACTTCCAGAAAAGAAAAATACTCCAACTCAATATCGCCAAGATTTTTTATCTGTTGCATGGGAACAAATCCATTTCAGAAGTATTTTGCCTTTACAATATTTTTCCATTGGAGTTTCTCTTATTCCTTTTCTAGAACACAATGATGCTACTCGCGCTTTAATGGGTTCAAATATGCAGCGTCAAGCTGTCCCATTACTTCAACCAGAAAAATGCATTGTTGGAACTGGCCTAGAAGGCCAAGTAGCACTCGATTCAAGAATTTTAGCAACAAGTATTCAAGAAGGAAGAATCGAATATTTTGATTCGAAGACTATTGTGTCATCCCTGAACAGAAAAACAATAGAAACAATTTTAGAGATATATCAACGCTCTAATAGCAATATTTTGATTCATCAAAAACCTCAAGTAAATCAGGGTAACTATGTGAAAAGAGGGCAATTTATGGCAGATGGTTCGACCACAATAGGAGGGGAGCTCTGCTTAGGAAAAAATATATTAGTAGCGTATATGCCGTGGCAAGGATACAATTTTGAAGACGCAATCCTTATCAATGAACGTCTTATCTATGAAGAAATTTTTACTTCTTTTCATATTACAAGGTATGAAACTATGATTTATATGGCAGAGTGTGAGATTTTAACAAAAGAAATACCTCAAATCGAAGCTTACTCACTTCGTCATTTGGATGAAAATGGTATTGTTAGGGTAGGTTCTTGGATACAACCGGGTGATGTTTTAGTGGGCAAATTAAAACCTCGTTCCTCCCAGGAAGTGTTGCGTTTTCCAGAACTAAGATTATTACAAGATCTTTTTTGTACTCCTCGGACAAAAGAAACTTGTCTAAAAGCAAATGGCAAAGGTCGAGTTATTGATGTAAATTGGATCAAACTTCAAACATTATGGCAAGATAATTTAAGAAAAAGCCATCACGAAGATGATGATATAGAAGATGATTTTGAAAAAAATGATCAAACTGACCCTGGGGAGAATGATTCAGAAAAAGTGCATGTATATATTTTACAAAAACGTAAAATACAAGTAGGCGACAAAGTCGCCGGAAGGCACGGTAATAAAGGAATTATTTCAAAAGTTTTGTCTAGGCAAGAAATGCCGTTTTTACAAAACGGGAAACCTGTAGATATGATATTAAACCCTTTGGGAGTACCTTCTCGGATGAATGTAGGACAAATTTTTGAATGTTTACTTGGTTTAGCAGGAACCTTAATGAACAAACAGTATAGAATACCACCCTTTGACGAAAGATATGAGCAAGAAGCTTCTAGAAAATTAGTTTTTAATCAACTTCACAAAGCTAGTGAACAAACAGTGAATCCATGGGTTTTCGAACTGGAACATCTTGGAAAAACCAAGATTTTTGATGGAAAAACAGGAGAAATTTTGGAACAACCTGTAACCGTAGGAAAAGCTTATATGATGAAATTAATTCATCAAGTTTATGATAAAATGCACGCCCGTTCCACCGGAAGTTATGCAAGGATAACACAACAACCTGTACAAGGAAAATCAAAAGGAGGAGGTCAACGACTTGGAGAAATGGAAGTTTGGGCTTTAGAAAGTTTTGGTGTTGCTTCTATTTTACAAGAGATGCTTACTGTCAAATCTGACCATCTAAAAACTCGTACTAAAATACTTAGATCCATATTAGATGGGCATTCAGTACCTAAAGCTGAAACTGCTACGGAGTCCTTTCGCGTGCTTATTCGAGAATTACGATCTTTAGCTTTAGAATTGAATCATACTATTATATCAGAAAAAAACTTTCAGATAGAAAATAAATTCAATTTCAATCAAATTGCTTATGATTGACTCAAAGAAAAAACATCAAAAACTGAGAATTACATTAGTTTCGCCTGAACAGATTCGTGCTTGGTGTGAAAAAACTTTACCCAATGGAGAAAAGGTTGGACAAGTACTCAATCCAAGGACTATCGACTTAGTAACAAATAAACCAAAAAGAAACGGATTATTTTGTGAACGGATTTTTGGACCCGTGAAAAATGGAGTTTGTGCTTGTGAAAAAAAGCCTGGAGAAGAAAAGAAAGGCTTCCCCTTTGGAGATCGGAAAAAGAAAAAAACTTCCATTTGTGAACATTGTGGAGTTGAACTTGTAGACTCTCGAGTTCGAAGATACCGAATGGGGTACATTCAATTAGTATGTCCAGTAACTCATATCTGGTATTTCAAACGCATCCCTAGTTATATCGCGATGTTAATTGGGAAAAAAAATTCCGAAATAAAAGACCTAGTATACTGCAACGTGTGACTTGATCCTAAGTTCCGACTATACAGACCAAACTGTCATTCTAGCTATCATTAGAATGCTCTCAATTCTGACATGTCTTCCTCAGAATGAATACCATGAAGCTTAGAAAATAGTGAGAAATAGAAATTAGTCCAAGGTTTTATCTGCTTTTTGGCTTCGGTAAAATCTTTTTTTTTAGGGATTAGTCTCTTTAAGTTGAATCAGTTTCCTCTCTAAAATAGACGCTAGCTATGGTTATAGAAATATAATCGTTGCATATAACTTTTCATAAGTATTCTAACCATCGAAGTGGGACAGAGACCTAAAAGATTAAGTTCAAAAAAAAAAAAAAACGAACAACAGACAAGTAAACCCCAAGTCTAAAAAAGTTTTTTTTCGAAAAAAAACTATTGGGAAAAGACTACTCAATAATTCTATTTTTCAATTTTGCTAATTTTAGAACGTGAGCAATGGGTACTTTTTTGGATAGTTTTCTTTTGCTTATCCAAGCTAAAGAGAAGTTTTTTACCAAAACTTTTTGGAGTGACTTGAGTCGTATGAAAAGATAACTTTCACGTCCGATTCTAAAGGGAGATAGATAATCTATCCAAATATTTTTCTTGCTAGGCCCACAACTAATAGACCTACTATATCACGATTCCGGGGTCTATTACAACATGAAGACATTCCATCGTGGATGGATTTTATTGTTCCTTATATTTCTGGTTGGAATTTTGTCGAATTTCAAGAAAGAGAAATAGCTATTGGTGGAAATGCTATACAGAAACAATTAACTGGTTTGGATCTTCGTATTCTTCTGGATCAGTCATATATTGAATGGAAAAAGCTCTTAAAAAATTACAAAATTCAAAGAGGTAAAAACAAAATACAACAAAGAAACCATTTTTTGAGCAGACGCATAAAATTTGCTAAATATTTGATCCAAGCAAAAATCCAACCAGAATGGATGGTTCTATGTTTATTACCAGTTCTTCCCCCCGAATTAAGACCTATTTTTGCTTTGGGTCAACAAATGGTTGTGGAGTCAGATTTGAATAAACTTTATCAAAAAGTTCTTATTCGGAATAAGAATCTTCAAACTAGTTTCGAAATGCAAGGCGGTCCCTTTTATTCAACAGGAGATTTTTTGACTCTTCAAAAACGATTACTCCAAGAAGCCGTAGATGCACTTCTAGACAATGATAGAACCGTCGGACAACCGAGAAATTTTCATAATAGACCATATAAGTCATTTTCGGATGTGATTGCGGGTAAAGAAGGAAGATTTCGTACAAATTTACTTGGAAAACGAGTAGATTATTCAGGGCGATCCGTTATTATAGTGGGTCCTTCTCTGGCATTGCATCAATGTGGGTTACCTCGAGAAATGGCAATCAAGCTTTTTCAACCTTTTTTAATTCGTAGTCTTATTGGACGAGGTTTTGCTTCCAATCTGAGAGCTGCTAAAAATTTGATTCAAAAACGGAAAAACATTGTTTGGAAAATACTTAAAAAAGTAATGCTAGGGCACCCTGTATTGTTAAATCGAGCACCTACTCTCCACAAATTTGGAATATTAGCGTTTCAACCAATTCTAGTAAAAGAGCATGCCATTCGTTTACATCCATTAGTTTGTACGGGATTTAATGCAGACTTTGACGGAGACCAAATGGCTGTTCATGTACCTTTATCTCCAGAAGCTATTGTAGAAGCCCGTTTACTTATGTTTTCTTATACAAATATTTTATCTACAAGTCATGGAAGTCCTATTACAATACCAACACAAGATATGCTTCTTGGACTTTATATATTAACTGTTGAAAAACCACAAGATATTTACGAAATAAGATATCACCCATTTCAATCAAAAGAGATCATTTTTTTTAGAAAAAAGAATACTTATTTCTTAAGTTTTAATCATGTGTTCATAGCATTTCAAAAAAAACAAGTCCAATTAAACAACCCTTTATGGTTGAAATGGAAAGTAGCAAATGGAAGTATTGTTACCCCAACAGCCCGAGAAGTCCCTATTGAAATTCAATATCACCCTAAGGGCTTATCTCAGCAAATTTATGAACATTATGTGACTCAAAACGATCGAATAGAACAAATTATTTGTATATATATTCGAACGACCGTAGGTCGTGTTCTTTTCAATCGAGAAATCAAAAATGCTATAAAAACAACCTCAAAGCTTTTTGAATCCTCTCAAACGACGCCCGCTTTCTAAATATCTTATCTTTTATGTGTACAGAGAGATCAAGGAGGTCTTTTATTTGAGGACTGGAATACTTTGCTGAATTAGATAATTGCGGAGGTTTCTTGTTATGAAACAAAAAAACCAAGTTCATTTTTATAATAAAGTGATGGATATAACTGCCATGAAAGAGCTTATTCAAAAATTAATGGATCTCTTGGGAATGACATGTACATCGCATATTTTGGATCAATTGAAATTTTTGGGGTTTCACCAAGCTACTGAAGCATCTTTTTCATTAGCAATTGATGATCTTTTAGCAGTGCCATCGAAAGGATGGCTTGTTAAAGAAGAAGACCAACAAGCTTTTTATTCGGAAAAGCAAAATATTCTCGGCAATTTGCATACAGTCGAAACATTACGTCAATTAATGGAAAGATGGCATACTACAAGTGAATTTTTGAAAGAAGAAATGCACCCTAAATTTCATATAATAGAACCTTTGAATCCAGTCTATATGATGTCTTTCTCAGGAGCTCGGGGAAATAAATCTCAAGTTCACCAATTACTAGGTATGCGAGGGTTAATGTCAGATCCCCAAGGAAAAATCGTGGATCTACCCATTCAGGGCAATTTCCAGGAAGGGCTCTCTTTAACAGAATATATAATTTCCTCCTATGGAGCTCGTAAAGGAGTTGTGGATACTGCTATACGAACAGCGGATGCTGGCTATATTACACGTAGACTTGTTGAAGTCGTACAACATATAGTTGTACGTAAAATTGATTGTGGTAGTACTCAAGGTATTTTTTATAGTCCCCATACAAAGATCGGAAAAATCAATTTTTTGAACAAGATAATGGGGCGTGTATTAGCAGATCATGTATATATAAATAAAAGATGTGTTGCTACGCGCAATCAAGAAATTAGTGCTGGACTTTTTAAGCAATTCGTCAGTCTTTCGGTCCAATCAATATCTATACGAAGTCCTTTTACTTGCAAAAGTATATCTTGGATTTGTCAATTATGTTATGGTCAAAGTCTTAGTCACAATAACTTGATCGAATTGGGAGAAGCAGTAGGTATTATTGCCGGTCAATCTATCGGGGAACCGGGAACTCAATTAACATTAAGGACTTTTCATACCGGAGGAGTTTTTACAGGTAATATCGCAGGAACTATACGAGCGCCTTTCAACGGAAGGATTCAATTCAATCCAAAGTTAGTTTATCCTATTCGTACATATTATGGGCATCCTGCTTATATTTGTTCTAAAAGTTTATTTTTAATTATAAAGGATAGTGGTGATAAGTTGGATTATTCGATTATTCCAACAAAAAGTTGGATTTTTGTTCAAAATTACCAAAATGTAGAATCGGAACAACTTATTGCTGAAATTCATACTAAAATTTCTTTTTTAAAGGAAAAAGTTATTAAATATATATATTCAGAATTAAACGGAGAAATGCACTGGAGTACTCTTCTATGGCATGAACCAAAAAATGTCCAAGGTAATGTTCATTGTACACTTGAAGCGGGTCATTTATGGATATTATCAGGAACTATATGCAAACCAAGACTAGCTTTTCCGTTTCCTAAAGATCAAGATCAAGTAACTATTCCCTTGCTGATTACCAAACAGCAAAATGATTTCGACTCTTCTGTAGACAATTTACTACAAAATTTGTCCTTTTATCGTTCCGAAGAAAAATTCATTCAAAATAAATTTTTTATCTCTATTCCAAAATTTTTGGATAAATTTGATTGCAATATTAAAGGAAAGAAACAAAAAAATCGCATTCTGGTTCCATTGCTTACTGTTTCAAAAAGACAAAAAAAGGAACATAGACTACTTTTTCCTAATTGTATTCTAAAAATTTCCCGAAATGGTCTTTTGAATAGAAATACAAGTTTCTATATATGGAACAATTCTCAATATAAGATTGTGAACTCAGAATTTCTAGAATGTATTTATTCGTCTAACAAATTTTTCTTGCTTGATCATATTTTTTGTCGAGTAGACACACAAAAAATCGGTAATAAAAAAAAACAAGTTTTTGGACTAGTCCAATTTCACAAAAAAAAACCAACTATTTTTGCGAAAATATTATCCATAAACATCTATTTTTATAGCTATAGAAAGATCAAAAAATCTTTACACATATTTAGACGCAAACAAAAAAATATTTTTAAAGAATTGCAACTAGAAAGGAACTATTTTCAAAAAAAAAGGGCTTACAAGAAAAAATCATTTGTATTACTACAAACCACCCTAGAATATCAAAAACCTAAGAATTCATCAAAAGTACGCTTTTGTACAGATCTTTTTAGAGAAGAAAACAAGTTACATATAAAAGAGAACAATTTTTTCCATGAAATCAAAAATCTCAAAACGAATGTTCATCTGATTTGGAATTGTTTAATTTTGATTTGGGAAAACAAATCGATAAAACCTAGGGAACCTAGGGCTTATACATGTATTACGTCCATACGAACAAAGAAGATTATTATCGACATGATTGAACTTAGTTTGACTCCGATAAATCAAAAACACAATCTAAAAAATTTAGTAATATTTTTTCATCAAGCTAAACTTTTATCTTCCAGCAAAAAGTATACAGCAACTTTTCGTTCATTATCTAAGGAAGATAAAAGTTTGTCTTGGATTATTCTAGCAACATCTGATTATTTTCAAATAAAACTATTACAAACTTTAGATATCATAAACGAATTTGAAGAAGTAAGTTTTTTAGGGCATTTATATCGTATTCATAAAGTTTTTCTAAATTGTAAGAAAAGATTGTTTAAGAGTCTTTACAACTATTTCAAAGTTTTCGAAGCCCCTAAATGTTATATTATGGACGAAAATAGCAAATTTTGGGAATCTCCAACAAAAAGAATTACTTTTTTTTCAAATTCAAAAAAGAATTGTGAACAAAAATTTCCAATAAAAAATCTTGGCCAATTGCTTTGGCAAAAATTTGCTATATCAAGAAATGAATCATTTTCAGAATCGGGACAAATTATCGTTATTCGTGAAAAATCTTTAATAGTGCGGTTAGCTAAACCCTACTTGGCTACTCCAAAATCTACTATTCATGGTAATTACGCAGAAATGATTAACCAAGGAAATTCGTTAATAACCTATTTGTATGAAAGATTTCAATCTAGTGATATAACACGAGGTCTTCCAAAAGTGGAACAATTTTTAGAGGCACATTCAAAAAATCCTGTAGTACAAAGTTTAGAAAATAGCTTTCGAAAATGGAACCAAGATATGACAATAACTCTTGGAAGTTTTTGGGGTTTAGTCATAAGTACTAAAATAACTTTGACGCAAGGTCAAATTCATTTAGTCAATCAAATACAAAAAGTTTATAAATCTCAAGGAGTACATATATGTGAGAAACACTTAGAGCTTATTATACAGCAAATGACCTCAAGAGTACTTGTGTCTAAGGACGTAATGCTTAATGTTTTTTTACCAGGAGAGCTCGTTTTCTTTTCGCGAGCACAAAAACTAGATCGGGCTTTCGACGAGGTAATCCACTATCAAACAAAAATTTTGGGAATAACAAAATCATCTTTTGAAACTACAAGTTTTATATCGGAGGCCAGTTTTCAGGAAACTACTCGAGTTTTAGCTAAAGCTGCTTTTCAAGGTCGGATTGATTGGTTGAAAGGACTGAAGGAAAATTTGATTCTCAGTAGTAAAATACCCGCCGGTACTGGAAAATGGAAAAAAAAATCAAAAGGTTTCAAAAAGCGAAACTAAACAAAAAAACAAAAAAAGAATAGAAAACTAAAAATTTAGAAAAGTCATAGATTCCGTAGGAATGGAAATTCTTTTAGAGAAGAGAAAAGCAAAACATGACAAACGTTTTCAAAAAAAAAAGGCGTGTTTCTAAAAAGAATGTTTTCAAAGATATGATAAAAGTAGCAGTTCATCTCGGACATCAAAAAAATGAGTTGAATCCGAAAATGCGTTGTTATATTTTGACTGAACGTGGAAATTTACATATTATCAATCTAGTTCGAACAATTCTTTTTTTATCTGAAGCTTGCGATCTTTTAATGGATGCCGCGAGAAAACGAAAGGAATTCCTTCTAGTTGGCACGAAAGGGTATGCAGCTGATTTAATAGCATCAACTGCCAAAAAAACTGGATGTCATTATATCAACTACAAATGGCAGGGTGGCTTGTTAACGAATTGGTCTACCACAAAAGAAAAACTTGAGAGGTTTAGAAATTTGAAACAAAAATATAAGTCGGGGCTGTTCCATCGAAGACGTACGAAAAAAGAAATTGCACTTATTGAAAAGCAATTAGAACTTCTACAACAGTATTTAGAAGGAATTTTCTATATGAAAAAGTTACCTGATATTGTAATAATCGTTGATCAACAAAAGGAATCTACTGCTGTTAGAGAATGCAGAGCGCTGGGCATTCCCACAATTAGTTTAGTTGATACTAATTGTGATCCAGATTTCGTAGATATTCCAATTCCAGCCAATGATGATGCCCGTGGATCCGTTGGATTAATTCTGAACAAATTAATGTCAGCTGTTTCTTCTGGTTATAATAATTAGTCAAATCATTTTTCGAAGTAAGCGCAAAGCTCGCTCTTCATTTTTTTTTTTTTTTTTTTTTGAAAATTCAGAAATCATTCCTTCAGAAAAAAATAAGTGATTTTTTTGAAAAAGGATAATATGAACATATTGCAAAATAGTATTAGTATACTAAATAATTTCAATCATTTTGGAGAAATTTCTGGTGTAGAGGTAGGCCAACACTTGTATTGGCAAATAGGCGGGTTTCAAACTCATGGACAAGTACTTATAACTTCTTGGTTTGTTATTGCTATTTTACTAGGTTTCGCTATTATAACTATTCGAGATCCGCAAACTATTCCAACCGGAAAACAAAATTTTGCTGAATACATTCTTGAATTTCTTCGGGATTTGACCAGAACTCAAATTGGCGAGGAACATTATGTTTCTTGGCTTCCTTTTATTGGAAGCTTATTTTTTTTTATCTTTGTTTCTAACTGGTCCGGTGCTCTTGTTCCTTGGGGTATTTTTCAAATACCGCACGGCGAATTGGCTGCACCTACAAATGACATTAATACTACAGTTGCTTTAGCTTTACTTACGTCAGTAGCCTATTTCTATGCGGGTCTTTCAAAAAAAGGATTAAGTTTTTTTGGTAAATATATTCAACCAACTCCAATATTGTTACCAATTAATATCTTAGAAGATTTTACCAAGCCTTTATCACTTAGTTTTCGACTTTTTGGAAATATTTTGGCAGATGAATTAGTAGTCGCCGTTCTTGTTTCTCTAGTTCCTTTAGTTGTTCCTATACCTGTAATGTTTCTAGGATTATTCACAAGCGGAATTCAGGCTCTCATTTTTGCGACTCTCGCTGCAGCTTATATAGGTGAATCCTTAGAAAATCATGATTAAATCATTTATAGGAATCCAATCTTAATAAAATATTCAATGGACTAAGCTGAAAAAAGTATACTAACTAGGTTTTTAGTATTATCAACTATTCAATACATTTTTTTAAGTAAAAGGAGATTATTATGAATCCTATTATTTCTGCCGCTTCTGTTATTGCTGCTGGGTTAGCCGTCGGACTTGCTTCTATTGGGCCGGGTGTTGGCCAAGGGACTGCTGCCGGTCAAGCTCTAGAGGGTATTGCGAGACAACCTGAAGCAGAAGGTAAAATACGAGGTACATTATTGTTAAGTTTAGCATTTATGGAAGCTTTAACTATTTATGGGTTAGTTGTTGCTTTAGCACTGCTATTTGCTAATCCTTTTGTTTGAGAATTCAATCTTCCCCTCTACGGAATTACTTGTCCTGGAGGGGCTGCCTCGAAACAAAAGTTTTCTACTGTTACTCTCTGAATAAGTAATGAGATCATAAATGTAATGAGGTAATGAGATCATAAATACCAAAAATTGAGCTGTTTATTTATAAACTTTTCTAAATTAATAAAACTAAGTACAAAAGGTGTTGGAATGACGGAATTTTTGATTTTGCAAAATTTTTATCTATAAGGGGAGACCATATGAAAAAAGTAATTGATTCTTTCGTTTATTTAAGCTATTGGCCCTTAGCTGAAGGCTTTGGATTAAATACTAATATTTTGGAAACAAATATAATCAATTTAAGTGTAGTGTTTGGCATACTCATATTTTTTGGAAAGGGAGTATGTGCGAGTTGTAGTTTTGAATAATATAGCTGAGATGAACCAGCTGCGCTTTCAATAAGATACAAAAGTGCATAATCTCAACGAATTACTTCTATACGGGGACTAGAGAAGTACTACCGCATTTCGTAATTAATGAGTACGGAGAATGTTCGTTGAATGGTTAAAGCAGAACTGCTTAAAGTCCAAATTGAATAGAACAGGGTGTATTCTTTCCACCACTGTGTCTAGTGTTGTGTTAAGGGACATAGTTGGAGATTACTCCACTAGATAGATAATATTCATATCTCTTGGAAACAGTAAAAGAATCGGGATCTCCCAATTTATGTGAAATTGAACTAACAACCTACACAAAAGAGATATTATTCAAAGGAAAAAAAAAACAACTTTGTCAAACAAAAAGAAAAAAAATTCCCCCTTGACAAAAGAGTCTTCATAGTTAAAAGATGTTTCATACCTCTTAAGCAGAAAGGCAGGCTTGGTACCGGAAACTGAGCAAGAGAGCCGAATGAAATGAAAATTTCATGTTCGGTTTGGGAAGAGATTATTTATTCAAATTTCGGGGATTAAAGAAGAGATGATCTACTTTCATTAAGTAATCTATTAGATAATCGTAAACTCAAGATTTGTCAAACTATTCAAAATTCAGAAGATTTATGGAACGGAGCTGCCGATCAACTTGAGAAGGCTCGAGCTCGGTTACGAGATGTTGAAAAAAGAGTAAATGAAATTCGAAAAAACGGATACCTACAAATTGAAGAAGAAAAAGAAAATCTCATTAAAGCTGCTTCAGCAAATTTCAAACAACTGGAAGATTCTAAAAATGAAACTGTTTGCTTTGAACAACAAATAGTAATTGATCAGGTAAGACAACAAGTTTCTTGTCAAGCTTTACGAAACGCTTTAATAACTTTAACTAACTGCTTGAATAACGAATTGCATTTATATATTATCGACTATAATATTGATCAGCTTAAAGACATGAAAAGAATTTTTGACTAGATAGGTTTTCCTTTTTTTTCAAAACAGATATATTAGGAGGAGTCATGATAACTATTCGGCCTGACGAAATTAGTAGTCTTATACGTGACCAAATCGAGCAATATAATAACGAAGTCCAAGTGATTAATATGGGCATTGTACTTCAAGTAGGAGACGGTATTGCTCGTATTCATGGTCTTTGTGAAGTAATGGCAGGGGAATTGGTCGAATTTGAAGATGGTACAATCGGTATTGCTCTAAATTTAGAGACTAATAATGTTGGAGTTGTTTTAATGGGGGATGGTTTGACAATTAAAGAAGGAAGTTCCGTGAAAGCAACAGGTAAAATTGCGCAGATACCAGTAAGTGATGCTTTTTTAGGTCGTATTGTAGACGCTTTAGCCCAACCTATTGACGGCAGAGGTCCAATTTCTGCTTCGGAAGTCCGACTGATTGAATCTCCTGCTCCGGGTATTATTTCGCGCCGGTCCGTCTATGAACCTCTTCAAACAGGACTTATTGCTATTGATTCTATGATTCCTATAGGACGAGGTCAACGAGAATTAATTATTGGCGACAGACAGACTGGTAAGACAGCCGTAGCTACAGATACTATTCTTAACCAAAAAGGACAAAATGTTATATGTGTCTATGTAGCAATTGGTCAAAAAGCTTCTTCTGTAGCTCAAGTAGTTAAAACATTACGAGAACGTAGCTCAATAGAATATACTATTGTTGTATCCGAACCTGCAGATTCGCCTGCTACACTACAATATCTTGCTCCTTATACAGGAGCAGCTTTAGCTGAATATTTCATGTATAAAAAGCAACATACTTTAATAATTTATGATGATTTATCTAAACAAGCACAAGCTTATCGACAAATGTCTCTTCTGTTAAGAAGACCACCTGGCCGGGAAGCTTACCCTGGAGATGTTTTCTTTTTACATTCGCGCTTACTTGAACGAGCAGCTAAATTAAATTATCAGTTGGGTGAAGGAAGTCTTACTGCTCTACCTATAGTAGAAACACAAGCTGGAGACGTTTCAGCGTATATTCCTACTAATGTAATTTCTATTACTGATGGACAAATTTTTTTGTCTGCCGATCTCTTCAATGCAGGGATACGCCCTGCCATTAATGTAGGTCTTTCTGTATCTAGAGTCGGATCCGCGGCTCAGATAAAAGCAATGAAGCAAGTAGCCGGAAAATTGAAATTAGAGTTAGCTCAATTTGCAGAGTTAGAAGCCTTTGCCCAATTCGCTTCTGATCTTGATAAAGGTACTCAAGATCAATTAGCAAGAGGTCAACGGTTACGCGAGCTACTCAAACAACCTCAATCAGCCCCTTTAAGTGTTGAAGAGCAAATAGCTACTATTTTTATTGGGACAAATGGATATCTAGATCGATTCGAAATTCAATTTGTTAAAAAATTTCTAGATCAATTACGAGAGTATTTAAAAAATAGTAAACCTCAATTCGGAGAAATTATACGTACAACTAAGACATTAACCGAAGAAGCAGAAACGATGTTAAGAGAAGCTATTAAAGAACAAATTGAACTTTTTGTTCTTCAATTAAAAAATAATGCGTCCAATAGGATTTGAACCTATATTTAAGGTTTAGAAGACCTCTGTCCTATCCATTAGACGATGGACGCTCTTTCTCTCTTTTTTTTCTATGTTGATCACGAAAACTCGTGATCAACATAGAAAAAAATTTTGAATTCCATTGTTTTCTAGAATAGCAGGTAGCATTTCATGGAAATGGAACCCGCATAATTAGCTTGGAGGGTTAAAGGGACACATTTCGAATGCTTCTAATTGAGAATTGAACACAAAATTTCATTCGGCTCATGGGGGATATCCAACTAGTAAAGGTTAGTTTCTCCCATATATGGGTTCATTTTTTTTTTGTTAAGTCGATTTTTAGAAATGAAAAAATAACTAGAAATTCCAACTTTCTGCTTGTTTCGTTATCTATTTATAGGTTTTGTGGTCTTCAGTAACCTAAGGGTCACCAAGTGCAAACTTCAAATAAACGAAAGTCATCTATAACTAAATTGAATTTTTATTCTATTTTGGAGGAATTACCCGCCTGTTTTCCTTTTTTTCTAGCCTTCTGCAAAATTCATTGTTACAATGAAATAATAAGAATAATAAAATGGAAAGGAAAAACGAAATAAAAAAAAAAGGAGGGGACAAATGATATCAGAAGGTCAATTGTTGCTAGCCCTTGTTTTGGCTTTGATAACAAGTATTTTAGCTTTCCAATTGGGGAAAGAACTTTATGAATAATTATCTATTTAGTTTCTATCTAGAACAAAGAAAAAACTCTTTTTTTTGTCAAGACACGCTTTTGATATATTCACAGCAAGTGATGAACTTAATCTTTTTCTCGCTAGGAGAGATGGCTGAGAGGACCAAAGCGGCGGATTGCTAATCCGTTGTACGGACAATCCCGTATCGAGGGTTCGAATCCCTCTCTCTCCGTTGTGTTATTATTGATTGAAATTAATTAACCTTCTTCTTTACGGCCAGGATTACGCCCTGGGTCATTTGATAGAAATCCAAAGATAAAAAGGGAAATAAAGAAAATCACTATTGTATAAACAAATACCTTAAGAGTAAGCATTGCGTAATCTCCGAGATCTTTAATTAGATTAATAAATAAAAACACATATTTTTTTTTTAGCGAAAACTTACGACTGCTTGCCAAACAAAAGCCAATAGAAAAAAAAACACGGGAATTATTGGCATTATATTCACAAGTGGATCAAAATTCGCATAAGCTTCGGGTAGTTTACAAAAAAAAAGATTGCTTGAAACAACAAAAGTATTTTGGAAAAAAAGAATAGTTAGCATTACAGGTCTCCATCAATCAGTTTTGAGTTTATATTGTTAGTTTATATTGTTTAAAAAGGAATCGTTTGACTGAAAATTTTTTCAGACATTATTTTACTAGATCTAATAGAAAAAGATCAACCCCCCCCTCCCTCTCCTAATTTTTAACTTTTTCAAAATTATGACCAAGTAATATCTAAGTTCTATTTATATTACACTACACAGTGTTGAAAAGCAGAAAACATAAAAATGGGGCGTCGCCAAGCGGTAAGGCAACAGGTTTTGGTCCTGTTATTACAAAGGTTCGAATCCTTTCGTCCCAGAAAACTTTTCAGTCCAAAATATCTTTTGGGACTATGGATTCTTAGATATTATCCAAAAACCAAGTTTATGAACTTGACAAATTCCTAGTTTGTTGGATATTATGCGAATACTGGCCCCTATCGTCTAGTGGCCCAGGACATCTCTCTTTCAAGGAGGCAGCGGGGATTCGACTTCCCCTAGGGGTACGAGAAAAGGAATGGTTTAAAAAGTCTTTTCTCTTTCCGGGTCGATGCCCGAGTGGTTAATGGGGACGGGCTGTAAACTCGTTGGCATTATACCTACGCTGGTTCAAATCCAGCTCGACCCAAAGCTTTAGTTTCAATGTTGTTAGATAGAAAAGAGAACAAGCAGATAGTTGCTGGGAAGGAAAAAAAAGATCGGACCAAGTTTACTAAAAACTAAAAAAAGTAAAGGGATTGTAGTTCAATTGGTTAGAGTACCGCCCTGTCAAGACGGAAGTTGCGGGTTCGAGTCCCGTCAGTCCCGATCTATTCTATCAAGTTCTTTTTGCTATGAGTAAAAAGAACTTTTTCCATCTTTGATTTTGATATTTATCTGCAGGTATTTTCTATACCTTCACATTTTATTTCTATTCTAGAGATAACAGAAATAGGAAAAAGTCTGCTATCGAGATCGAACCGATTAGCATCACATTACAAGTGCGATGCTCTAACCTTTGAACTAAGCAAAACAGTCTAATGCTGCAATAGTTGATTTATGCGAAACTATTCTAGAAGTTTGAACATTTTGAAAATTTGTTGATCTGAATACTAGGCTTCTTACACTTAAGTAGAAGGGGATATGGCGGAATTGGTACACGCTACGGACTTGATTAAATTGAGCTTTAGTAGGAAATCCTACTAAATGATAGCTTTCCAATACAGGGAAACCCGAGATAGTTCGAATGGGCAATCCTGAGCCAAATCCAAGTCAGAGATTCTCTGACTAAAAAAGGTAGATAGGTGCAGAGACTCGATGGAAGTTATTCTAACTATGAATATCATTCAAATCAACTGGATTTCATTTTCTAGAGAGAAAAGAAATCCGTTATAGAGCGAATAAAGAGAGAGCCCATTTCTACATGTTCTTTTCAGCACCAATGAAATTTGGAGTAGTCAGAAAATCCGTTGGTCTACGAGACCTTGAGGGTTCAAATCCCTCTATCCCCAAGTTTGGGAAAATATTGCAAATATTAGTGTTGGATTGACTAATTTATTAGTTTATTTGAAAATAAAGGGTGAGCATAGTCATAGTAAGTTTAGTTATCACTCTGTGAGAAAAAATTCGTGTTACCGGCCGGGATAGCTCAGTTGGTAGAGCAGAGGACTGAAAATTCTCGTGTCACCAGTTCAATTCTGGTTCCTGGTATTCAATTCTGTTTTGATTACTATTAAGTAAAGTAATTGAAAGCTTTATCCTTATGCTTTGATTTCGATTAATTCTTTTTTTAGTCGAACCTTCTTGGTAAAGCAGAATCCAAATCATATTGTCTTGATGACTCTTCTTTTTGCTAGATATTTTTTTCTATTTCTCACAAAATCTCATCCATCTTGCAAAGAGTTTTTCTTTGATGAACATAGACTAAGACCTAGATTTTGATTTCTTATACACCTCAAAGTTCATAAAGTAATAACCATATTTTATTGAATCAATTTGATGAGAAAAGGATATTATCTATGTTTTAATATATCATTGTTTGCAAAAATGTTATTTATATGTATATGACCTACTTAACTCAGTGGTTAGAGTATCGCTTTCATAAGGCGAGAGTCATTGGTTCAAGTCCAATAGTAGGTATAAATCGAAATCTTCTAAGACTGGCTCGAGCCCCCCCGAAAAAAAGGGGGGAGGGGGAGCTCTAATTAGGTAAAACTGCGTTTATAGCTTCTAATCTGGTTCTAGCTCTTTTGATAACTAGATCAACTTCAATTTTTTGTCTTTTGCTTAGAACTCGATTTGCGTTAGCTTTAGCTTGTTGAAAAACTTCCTGTGCCTCTTGAGGATCAATGTCAACACCCTTCTCTGCATCATTTACCCATAAAATAATTTGATTTTGCTCTATCTTGGCAAAACCACCCATCAAAGCAATAGTAGACCATTTTTCATTAATACGTATTTTCATAACCGCTATATCCACAGCAGTAACAAGTGAAGCATGGTTTGGTAAAATGCCAATTTTACCACTATTAGTGGAAAGTATGATTTCTTTTACTTGGGAATCCCAAACAACTCGAGTAGGAGTTAATACACGAAGATTTAGTGTCATTTTTTGAAATTCAAATTTTACTTATTAATAGCCTTCGCGGTAGATTTCTCTTATCATTTTATAACTTCATCGATATTACCAATCAAGTAAAAGGATTGTTCAGGGAGACCATCTAAATCTCCGGCAAGAATCATTTGAAAACCTCTTGTTGTTTCAATAAGACTAACATATTTCCCTGGGGAACCCGTAAAAACCTCTGCTACAAAAAAGGGCTGTGATAAAAAACGTTCAATTTTTCGTGCTCTGGCTACAGTTAATCGGTCTTCTTCTGATAACTCATCTAGTCCAAGAATAGCTATAATATCTTGAAGTTCTTTGTAACGTTGCAAGGTTTGTTTCACTTCTTGTGCAATTTCATAATGTTTTTCACCTACAATCCTAGGTTGAAGCATAGTAGATGTGGAATCTAATGGGTCAACTGCTGGGTAGATTCCTTTGGCAGCTAATCCTCTAGAAAGTACAGTAGTAGCATCCAAATGTGCGAATGTTGTAGCAGGAGCGGGATCAGTCAAGTCGTCCGCAGGTACATAAACTGCTTGGATAGAGGTTATAGACCCTTTTTTAGTAGAAGTTATTCTCTCTTGCAAAGAACCCATTTCTGTACTAAGGGTTGGTTGATAACCTACAGCAGAGGGCATTCTGCCCAATAGAGCGGATACTTCAGATCCAGCTTGAACAAAGCGGAAAATATTATCTATAAATAAAAGTACATCTTGTTCGTTCACATCTCGGAAATATTCTGCCATAGTTAGGGCGGTTAAACCAACTCTCATACGAGCTCCTGGTGGTTCATTCATTTGACCATAGACCAGAGCTACTTTGGATTCTATTATATTTTTTTCATTGATTACTCCGGATTCCTTCATTTCCATGTAAAGATCATTTCCTTCACGAGTACGCTCTCCTACGCCGCCAAAAACGGAAACACCACCATGAGCTTTAGCTATGTTATTGATTAACTCCATAATTAGCACTGTTTTACCCACTCCTGCTCCCCCAAAGAGACCAATTTTGCCACCACGTCGGTAAGGTGCTAAAAGGTCCACGACTTTAATGCCTGTTTCAAAAATTGCCAAATTAATATCTAATTGTGAAAAGGCAGGGGCGGGTCGATGAATAGGAAATGTTGTACTTGTGTCTATAGGACCTAAATTATCAACAGGTTCTCCAAGAACGTTGAAAATTCGTCCCAGAGTCATTTTACCGACGGGTACACTAAGAGGAGCTCCTGTATCAATTACTTTCATTCCTCTCATCAAACCGTCTGTCGCGCTCATAGCTACAGTTCTAACTGTATTGTTTCCCAATAACTGTTGTACTTCACAAGTAATATTAATTTCCTTACTGCCTATTTGACCTTTCACAATCAAAGAATTGTAAATATTAGGTAGATTCCCCAGAGGGAAGGATACATCCAGTACCGGACCAATTATTTGAGTAATATGTCCTACATTTTTTTGTATCTTTGTTGATACAAAAAAAAGAAAACTTTGGGTTCTCATAAAAATCAAAATTAAAAGCATGATTGAAAAAATCCAAGAAGTCCATATCAAATCAATTGAATCAGTCAAAAACTAACTCGATTTTATTTTACTCTTTTGTAGTAGGTTAATAGCATAATTCAATCTTTTTTTGTTTTACATGTTCAATGAATAAGAAAATAAACTACATCTTTTTTATATTTATACATTTATCCTAGAAATATTCTGAGAAGAATGACTTTTCAAAGTAAAAATTGGGTTGCATTATATATAAAAAAATTTTAAAATAAAAAGTGTATCCAAAATCTACCAATAAGGGAGAAAAGAGTCTATAAAAGAAAATGTCGAGCAGACCTCGTTCTTGTCAGAAATATGATTTGATTTAGGGAGGGACTTATGTCACCAAAAACAGAAACTAAAGCAAGCGTAGGATTTAAAGCTGGTGTTAAAGATTATAGATTAACTTATTATACTCCAGAGTATCAGACTAAGAACACTGATATCTTGGCAGCATTCCGAGTAACTCCTCAACCCGGAGTACCGCCCGAGGAAGCAGGCGCAGCGGTAGCTGCTGAATCTTCTACAGGTACATGGACCACAGTTTGGACTGATGGTCTTACTAGTCTTGATCGTTACAAAGGACGATGCTATGATATCGAACCTGTTCCGGGAGAAGACAATCAATTTATTGCTTATGTAGCATATCCTTTGGACCTTTTTGAAGAAGGTTCTGTTACTAACATGTTTACTTCTATTGTGGGGAATGTTTTTGGTTTTAAAGCTCTACGAGCTCTACGCCTAGAAGATTTGCGAATTCCTCCTGCTTATATCAAAACATTTCAAGGTCCACCTCATGGGATCCAAGTAGAAAGAGATAAATTAAACAAATACGGACGTCCTTTGTTGGGATGTACCATCAAACCTAAATTAGGTCTATCTGCTAAAAATTACGGTAGAGCAGTTTATGAATGTCTTCGTGGCGGACTAGATTTTACTAAAGATGATGAAAATGTAAATTCTCAACCCTTTATGCGTTGGAGAGATCGCTTTGTTTTTTGCGCGGAAGCTATTTATAAAGCTCAAGCTGAAACAGGTGAAATTAAGGGACATTACTTAAATGCTACTGCGGGTACATGTGAAGAAATGATAAAAAGAGCAGTATTCGCAAGAGAATTAGGGGTTCCGATTGTTATGCATGATTATTTAACAGGAGGTTTCACTGCAAATACCACTTTAGCTCATTATTGCCGAGATAATGGCTTACTTCTTCATATTCATCGTGCAATGCATGCAGTTATTGATAGACAAAAAAATCATGGTATGCACTTCCGTGTACTGGCTAAAGCATTACGAATGTCCGGTGGAGATCATATTCATGCTGGTACTGTCGTAGGTAAACTTGAAGGAGAACGAGAAATTACTTTAGGTTTTGTGGATTTACTTCGTGATGACTTTATTGAAAAAGATCGAAGTCGTGGTATTTATTTCACGCAAGATTGGGTATCTATGCCAGGTGTTCTGCCTGTTGCTTCAGGAGGTATTCACGTTTGGCATATGCCTGCTTTGACCGATATCTTTGGAGATGACGCTGTATTACAATTTGGTGGAGGAACCTTAGGACATCCTTGGGGAAATGCACCCGGTGCCGTAGCTAATCGGGTTGCTTTAGAAGCTTGTGTCCAAGCTCGTAATGAAGGACGTGATCTTGCTCGTGAGGGGAATGAAGTAATTCGTGAAGCTTCTAAGTGGAGTCCTGAACTAGCTGCTGCTTGTGAAGTATGGAAAGAAATCAAGTTTGAATTTGCTGCTATGGATACGCTATAGTAGTTTGAACTAGGAAACTTTTGATTTTTATTTTTTTGGGGTCTGGGGGTCTACCCAGACTCTTTCATTGATTCTTGTTGGAGTTTACTTAGTATTTTTGGTCAGGAGTTAGCAGCTCAGTGGAAAAGAGCCCACGGTTCCAGACCATGATGTCAAGGGTTCAATCCCCTTCTAGCTCATAATAGATTTCATATAGAAAAAACTTTATACACTTCCAGATGTGCGATTTTTCTTTCTAGCATTGTCTGTGAATAATATACAATGTTAGAAAGAAAAAGAAACAAATTTCTATTTTTTTCTATGGTAAATTCTAACTTATCTTCCATTTTTGTACCTATAGTGAGTTTAGTTTTCTCGGCCCTTACAATGGTACTTTCTTTTTTGTACATCCAAAAAGATGAAATATTATGAAAACGAAGAATTAGTTTCCCAATCTTAAAAATGTTAATACAAAGCTAGTGAAAGTAAGGAATAGCCCGTCTTGCCCTTGCTTATTCCTTCTCTTCACTTCAATTTAATTGAGATATGACTTATATGAATCATCAATCAAAAAGGCTTTGGATAGAGTCTATCCAAGGTTCTCGAAGAAAAAGTAATTTTTTGTTTGCCTCTGTTCTTTTTGCAGGTGCATTAGGTTTTTTTATAGTTGGATTTTCAAGTTATCTTGGCAGGAACCTTATACCCCTACTGTTTTTTGAAAAAATACTTTTTATTCCACAAGGGATTATAATGTGTTTTTATGGTATTGCAGGCCTTTTTTTTAGCTTTTATTTTTGGTGTACAATTTTTTTTGATGTGGGTAGTGGTTACAATCAGATTGATGAAAAAAAAGGAATTATATGTCTTTTTCGTTGGGGATTCCCAGGAAGAACTCGTCGTGTTTATTTACGATTTTCTATCGAAAATGTTCAGATGATCACAATGCAAGTACAAAAAAGTCTTTTTTCTAGCCACCATGTCCTTTATATGAAAGTAAGGGGATTACCAGACATTCCTTTAGCTCGTACTGGGGAAAAAATTCATCAAAAAGAAATGGAACAAAAAGCTGTAGAATTAGCTCGTTTTTTGCATGTGTCTATTGAAGGAGTTTGATTAGACATAGACAATTCTATAAAAATATTTGTAGTTTTCATTTTAAAAATGAATTGAGAAGAATCCATGGGTTTGATACCTCATTCTATAATTCGTATTATATCTCGACTTCGATCAGAACTCATGAATAAATCAAGTTCATTAGTTATTCATCACATAGAAGTTACACAAAATAGAGCAGCTGTTTCTTTACGATATGTTGCATGTTTTATAGTATTGCCGTGTCTAATTTCTATTTCACTAGAAAAATGCGTAGAATCGTGGGTCACTTTTTGGTGGAATACTAGTTCATCCAAAATATTAGATTATTTACAAGAAGAAAATAATCTAGTAAGAGTTAGTCAAATAGAAGAACTTTTGCTCTTTGAAACAACAGTAGAAGATTTTTCGGAAACACATTTAAAAAAAAATTTTTTGTTCGAGTTGTACAAAAAAGATTGTATCCAAATAGTTACACATTTAGGAACAAATCTTTTAGAATTTATTATTCTAAGCACTTTTCTTTTTATGAGTCAAAAAAAGCTTACAATTTTCTTTTCTTGGATTCGAGAAATTTTCTATAGTATAAACGATACAATGAAAGCTTTTTCAATTCTTTTAATGACTGATCTATGCATTGGGTTCCATTCACCTCATGGTTGGGAAGTCTTTATCAGTTGGATTTCTGAAAATTATGGATTTGTGCATAATGACCAAATCATTTTTAGTCTTGTTTCAACTTTTCCTGTTATTCTAGATACAATTTTGAAATATTGGATTTTCCGCCGATTTAATCGTATATCTCCGTCTCTTGTAGTAATCTATCATTCGATGAATGAATAAAAAATCAGGCCTTTTTTCTTCTCGATTTATAATATTAAAGAATAAATGTAAAATGAAAAACCATCTTTAGGTTGAATAATAAATGAAACGGAGATAAAGAATAGTTCTCGATTCTTCAAAAAAAAAATTTAAACGAAAAATGATGGAAAAAAAAAATGTTTCTGATTGGATTAGAATATTGGTGGTTCTATCAATCTCCACTTTCATAACGGTAAATATAACAACTCGTATTTCTTTTTCAAAAGCATATCCTATTTTTGCCCAAAAAAGTTATGAGAATCCTCGAGAACCTACTGGACGTATTGTATGCGCCAACTGCCACTTGGCTAAAAAACCTGTAGAGATCGAAGTTCCGCAATCTGTGCTTCCTAATAGCGTTTTTGAAGCAGTTGTGAAAATTCCTTATGACACACAAATCAAACAAGTTCTAGTTAACGGGAAAAAGGGAAACTTAAATGTAGGAGCTGTTTTAATCTTACCCGAAGGTTTTGAACTAGCTCCTCCGGATCGTATTTCTCCTGAAATCAAAGAAAAAATAGGTAATCTACCTTTTCAAAATTATCGCCCCTTCCAAAAAAATATTCTTGTAATAGGTCCTATTCCTGGTCAAAAATACAAGGAAATTGTATTTCCAATCCTATCCCCGGATCCTGCTCTAAAAAAAGAATCGCACTTCTGGAAATATCCTATATATGCCGGAGGTAATAGAGGAAGAGGTCAAGTTTATCCTGATGGTAGCCAAAGCAATAATACAATATTTAATGCTTCATTAACGGGTAGAATCAGCAAAATTTTACGTAAAGAGAAAGGGGGATACGAGGTACTGATTGAGAATATATCGCAAGGCCGATCTGGTGTTGACATAATACCTCCGGGCCCCGAACTTCTTGTTTCGGAAGGTGATTTTGTTAAGGCAGATCAACCATTAACAAATAATCCTAATGTGGGTGGATTTGGTCAGGTAAATGCGGAAATAGTACTGCAAGACCCATTTCGTATTCAAGGTCTTTTATTGTTTTTAACGTCGGTTGTTTTGGCGCAGATTTTTCTGGTACTTAAAAAGAAACAATTTGAAAAAGTTCAATTATCCGAAATGAATTTTTAGCTCGTATTTTCTCTTTTTTTTTTTTTTTTTCGTTTTTATGATAGGTCATCATACTTTGACTAAAAGTTTGAAAGATGCCGACCTTACCTTTTAAGGTAAGGTCAGTTAAGTATATTTTCTTATTATAGGGATGATCCTAATCCTGAATAGGAGCCGTAGAAAAAGATACCGACCAAACTAATTACAAGAATACCCGTTACGGTACCTACCAACCAAAGAGGTATTCTCCCGGTAGTATCAGCCATGTTTATTACTCCTCTTCCATTTTATTGAAATTTAATAGTTATACTCAAAAAAAAAATCGTCCTAAATTTTGTTATAAATCATTTCTTTCAGAATGAAAAAAAAAAAAATTTTGTGTGTTTTTTTTTTTAATTGAAAAAGTAACTGGAGAATAAAACAGCAAGTACAAAAATAAGTAACAATCCCCAGTATAGGCTGGTACGATTTAATTCTACACTTTGTTCGTTCGGATTTGATTGTGTCATAGCTTAATATTTTATCGTTGGATGAACTGCATTGCAGAAATGGATCCCAAAAAAAAGACTGTAGGGACAGCTAAACCGTGAATAGCCAGCCATCGAACGGTAAAAATTGGATAGATTCTATCTATAGTCATTAGTGTCTCCTAAAAAGATTTAGTAAAATGCTCCAGCTGTTCTAAAGAATCAAAACGGCCAGTTATTAAAGGAACTTCTTGTTGATTTTCTGTGAAATACTCGTTTGGTCGAGGACTTCCAAAAACATCATAAGCCAACCCTGTACTGACGAATAACCAACCTGCAACAAACAGAGAAGGTATAGTAATGCTATGAATAACCCAGTATCGAATACTTGTAAGAATGTCCGCAAAGGATCGTTCTCCGGTATTTCCAGACATATGCAACTCCAACAATAATGAATTAATGAATATTAATTCTATTTTATATCGGCAAAGGGAATTGATCCCCTAAACTAGAAAATACAAAAGCAGAAAAAGGTTTTTACGGTCTTTTCTTTTGTAAATTCTAAAAATTAAAATAAGTTAGGATGGATTTCTACTTGACCATTATACTAACAATTTGATAGAAAATTGTTTGAACCACTCTTTAATTCAAATTAAAAAGAAAATATATCTTTCTTTTATATTATAGAAACGTTGGTACTATATCTTACTTATTATAAAAATTTAGTTATTTATCTCTTAAATATATCATTATTGAATTGATTTTAGTTGTTTCATGCCTATTCTAATTAGTTATTTTGGGTTTTTATTAGTTTTTCTTTTTTTCACCTTAATTCTATTTATTGGGTTTAGCAAGATAAGACTTATTTAAATCAATTTTTTTTTACATTGTTTCATTGAAACAAAAAAGTTTGATTATGGAATTCCATCGCGATTTCATGGTACTATTTGATATAGCTATAATTTCTAATTTTTTGAATGAAAATGGTTGAAACTCTGTTATCCGGGATTGTATTAGGTTTAATTCCTATTACTTTGGCTGGACTTTTTGTAACAGCATATTTACAGTATCGACGCGGCGATCAGTTGGAGTTTTAATTCAGGCACTGAATTATCAGAATCACGCTCTGTAGGATTTGAACCTACGGCATTAGGTTTTGGAGACCTACGTTCTACCAAGCTGAACTAAGAGCGCTTTTTTGGGATATGACTTAATCCACTCTCTGTGATTAAAGACTAGCTAGTCCGATTAGTTTTAATGAATAGATAGGGATGACAGGATTTGAACCTGCGACATTTTGTACCCAAAACAAACGCGCTACCCAAGCTGCGCTACATCCCTTAGAATCAATGGATTAATCAACAATGTTATTTTAATCTCTAATACATACGAAAAGTCTTTTTTTTTTCGACAAAATAGAAAATTCAAACGCCGTCATACTATAAGAAATTAGTAACGTTTCTTACCTAGGTTAGGTAATGGTAGAATTAGTCGACTTTTTAAAGTACTTTTAAATATAAAAAGGAAAATAAATGCTTTATGCAATATATAAAAAAATATCTTTCGACAGCACCCGTTTTAGCAACTTTATGGTTTGGTTCTTTAGCTGGTTTTTTAATTGAAATAAATCGGTTTTTCCCGGATGCTCTTAGTTTTCCTTTTTCTTTTTAACGCTCTATATTAAAAAAAAAAAAAAGGATTTTAAATAAATTGATGGAACTAGGAATATATCGCCTGACGTTCTTTTTTTGATTCAAAAAAAAAGAAATAAAATAGACTACTACAAAAATGTCAGAAAACATAGGCGCACGAGTGGTAATTTTTTTAGAATGTATTAATTGTAACCTTTTTAGATATACAACTAAAAAGAATCGATACAATACATCCATGCCCTTGGCATTAAAGAAATTTTGTCCTTTTTGTTTGAAACATACCATTCACAAAGAGAGGAAGAAATAAACGGAATACATAACAACAACAGTTCACAGAAACTATTTTCTCATAAACCTTTTATTTAAACGATATTAATATGTCTAAGCAATCTTTTGATTTTAAACGATATAAGCCTGAGATACCGTCTGGTAGTCGGAAACGTTACCCAAAAGTTCCAAAAAAACCTAATCTAATAAAGTCAGAGAATCAGATCAATTATAAAAATATGAGTCTAATTAATCAATTTATTAGCCAGCGCGGAAAAATCTTATCCAGGAAAGTGAATAATTTAACCTGTAAACAACAACGTCTTATATCTATTGCTATTAAACGAGCTCGTATTCTAGGGTTGCTACCTTTTATGGTCAAAAAAAAGTTGAAAAAATTGTAATTTTTGCGTTTTTTTATGAGTGACGTCAAAGTTCATGATTTTCCATTTCCCGGAGGGGATCCCCGGGGATTTTTTTTCTTTTTTATGCCAAAATGTTTTTCGAAATAATATAAAAAGAATTATTCTCTAATGTAGCTATTTGCGCAAGTGTTTTCCGATTTGAAGGTAACCGCTTTTTGTACATACAGTTTATGTATTTATTGTAAGGAACCCCTAAACGACGAACTGCTGCATTAATTCGAACAATCCACAAGCGGCGAAAATTTCTCTTTTGTTTCAGTCGATCGCGTTTAGCCGAGGTTAGAGCTTTTTGCTTCTGCTGCTTAGCAGCTCGGAACTGTTTGGAATGGGACCCGTGAAATCCTGACGCAAAAGCGAGATTTTTGTTTCGGCGACGTCGAGTTATATATCCGCGTTTTACTCTGGTCATTAATTTAAATTCTTATATATATGTTTAGTTTATTTATATACTGACTTTTCTTTTTTGGAAAAGAAATGTTCCAAAGGCTTTAGCTATTCTAACCTTCCCAACCAAAAAGAATCACTTATTTCACTAAAAGATTTGAATAATTATGGGTTTCTTCGTCTATATGGTTCTTTCTCTAACGGCGAGGTCCTCTCTATATGCCGGAGCTAAAACTAAAAGAGTATGCTTTTGGTAATTTGTATTATCTACCGTCTTCAGCTCTACCCCTCCCCCCCCCCCCAAAAAAGGAAATTTCTTTAAAAACTTCAAAAAAAAGTACAGTAACGACATGTTATTTCGAGAATTAGCGGAGTAGCTGATCTTATTTTTCCGTCATTTGCAACAAAAAGAAGTTTTTCATTTTGATGATTCCCTGCTCCGAATGACTGTTTTCTGCCAAAGAGGAATTGCTTTTCATCTCAGATCCAAGTGATTGGATTTGCACCAACAAAAACCATAAATTTCATCTTCCTAGAGATGATAGATCTTTACTTTTTGATAACAAGAAAGCTCTTCTTGGAAGAACGTTCTAGTTTTTTCTGATCTAAACGAGTCGCACATACACCCTAGCACAAACTCCTCTGCGTTGAGGACATTTTTGAAGAGCACGAGAACTGCCTACCTTTTTTTTTGGTTGTCTCGCAATTCTAATAAGTTGAGGAAGTGTGGGCATTTTGGTGGTTTATTCAATTTTACTGGTTAGGATCAATCCTAACCAGGCTTTAGAAAACTCTTTTTTTTTTTATCTTGAACTTCTCTCTATCCTAGAGTTGATTATTTATTCGTCGAATTGTAGAGAAAGGTTTTGCTCATCAATCTGTACAGCACCTTTAGTGCTTCTAATCTTTCTAGCTCTTCTAGCTTCTTCTAAAACATGGTTCGGGATTAGCCCAAAACCTTCGTTTCCTTCTTCTGGAATTTCAAAGGGAGGTTCTTCCTTGTTTGGTTCCCACATTGGAAGTGCTACTCTATCAACAAGTCCAAAATCAACTGCTTCCTCTGGTGACATGTAAGTATTTTTGTCAAGGGCATTTTCTATTAATTCTTCGAATTGGGGTGTTCTGAGACAATAACATTGTACAATCATTTTTCGCAACTGTTGAACGAAAAAAGCGTCCTTCGCAAAAAGCCAGGCTGGTCCATCACGAAGAGATGCTCTTGGTTGGTGGATCATTATTCTACTATGAGGCCCTGTATTACGAAATCCAAAGGTTCCGGCACTTAAAACTAAGGTTGCTGTTGAAGCAACTAGGCCAAGACCGATTGTATGTATTGTTTCTCTAAGCTGAAGCATAATATCAAAGATACTTAGACCAGGTAATATAGCTCCGCCACACGAGTTTATATACATGAAAATCTGTCTACTTTTTCCTTTACGTATATCGTCTATAAACAAGTAAAGCAAAATACCTACAAATATACTTCCAATATCTTCATCAACGGGTTGCCCTAAAAAAATACAACGAGTTCTAGACATTACGTCGATTGGAGTAGATAAGAGCAATCTCTCCTTGTGAACCGTACGTGTACTTTTCCCAACATACGGCTCTAGTCGCTAGGAAACGAAAAAGGCTATTTGTTTTCCAAAACTTGGTCCAATTTTTTTTTTGTAACGCTAATAATTCTAAATTTCAAAAGTATTGGACTACTTTCTGAAACGTTTAAAATTAAACAAAACAGTTTGCTTGTTCCCTTTACCGAGTTCTGCATCTAATCTTTAGGTTTTACTTCTATTCCTATACAAAAGATCTCTTATTCCTCTTACTTATAGATTAAGGAAGTTTATGTAAGTTAGGTTTATATACTAAGATGACTAAGAGTAGAATATAATTAATATATATAGATTATATCTGCTCAAAAGTTGGATGGGCGGAAATGAATGAAATTTCAAAATAACCTTGGATTTAACTTTCTTTTATAGTATAAAAACGAACAATATAAAAATACTTTATGCGTTGGGTTCTTTTCAAAAAAAAAAAAAAGACGATCCAATAAAGTAAAAATCATTCCATCTGACGGGAAATGAATGGAAAAATTCCATAAAATCTATACGAGATTCAAGTCACACTATAAGTCAGCCCAGTCCAAAACTTGTTCTTTTGTTTCTTTTTTCTTTTTATTATCTTTGTTTTCCGGCTCCTTATCCTCTCCTGTTTCGTTATCTTTTGCCAAAGTCATAATAGGTGCCTCATGCATTATATTATTCTTAGTTTTTTTTGATCCTAGAACCGGAAAAGTACATGGGGTCTCATTCTTTCGTTTAGGCTTAGGTATTGTTGTCTCTTCAAAAAAGTGATTAAATTGAATCTCTTGAGGAGTTCTATCATCTTCTTTTCTTGACGGAGGGTCATCTTCACCAAAAAAACGAACTTTTGGGATACCAAGGGGCATTTTTTTTAGATCCTTTTTTTCTCTTTTTATTCTCCTTCTTCTCTTTCTTTTTGTTTTTGTTTTCTAAATTTTGTAAGTATTTGTTTTTTTTGAATGGTACCAATCCTTAAATTTTGTAAATTGAAACATAAAAGATAAAATATTTTTGCTTCTCCTACCGGTGTTTTTATTCAACATAGTTTTATAAAAGGAAGGATGATCCAACCTAAAATTCAGTGTGTTTTTATAATGTAAGAAAGTTCAATCTTTTTTTTTTGAAAAAGAGGTGTTTAATGGGTTTACCTTGGTATCGTGTGCATACTGTTGTCTTGAATGATCCTGGCCGGTTAATTTCTGTGCATATAATGCATACAGCTTTAGTAGCGGGTTGGGCCGGTTCAATGGCTTTGTATGAATTAGCAGTTTTTGACCCATCTGATCCTGTTCTTGATCCTATGTGGAGACAAGGTATGTTTATTTTACCTTTTATGACTCGTTTAGGAATAAAAGAATCTTGGGGCGGATGGAGTATTACTGGAGAAACTGAAGCTAATCCGGGATTTTGGAGTTACGAGGGTGTCGCTGGAGCTCATATTGTGTTTTCAGGTTTATGTTTTTTATCAGCGATCTGGCATTGGGTATACTGGGATCTTGAAATATTTACAGATCCGCGCACAGGAAAACCTTCTTTAGATTTACCAAAAATTTTTGGTATTCATTTATTTCTTTCCGGAGTAGTTTGCTTTGGATTCGGAGCTTTTCATGTTACAGGTTTATATGGTCCTGGAATTTGGATTTCTGATCCTTTTGGACTTACTGGAAAAATACAACCTGTAAGCCCAGCTTGGGGAGCTGAAGGCTTTGATCCTTTTGTTCCAGGAGGAATAGCGTCGCATCATGTTGCTGCAGGTCTATTGGGAATCATCGCGGGTCTATTTCATCTCAGTGTTCGTCCTCCTCAACGATTGTATAAAGGATTACGTATGGGAAATATTGAGACCGTTTTATCTAGCAGTATTGCTGCTGTTTTTTTTGCATCTTTTATTGTTGCTGGAACCATGTGGTATGGGTCGGCAACAACCCCAATTGAATTATTTGGTCCGACTCGATATCAATGGGATCAGGGGTACTTTCAACAAGAAATAGATCGACGAGTTCGCGCTGGTTTGAATAAAAATTTAAGTCTGTCCGAAGCTTGGTCTAAAATTCCTGAAAAACTAGCCTTTTACGATTACATTGGAAACAATCCTGCTAAAGGTGGATTATTCCGAGCGGGTGCAATGGACAATGGAGATGGAATAGCTATTGGTTGGTTAGGACACCCCATTTTTAAGGATAAGGACGGAAACGAACTTTTTGTTCGTCGTATGCCTACTTTTTTTGAAACATTTCCAGTAGTTCTAGTGGACAAAGAAGGTGTTGTGAAAGCGGATGTTCCTTTTAGGAGGTCAGAATCCAAATATAGCGTGGAACAGGTCGGCGTAACTGTCGAGTTTTATGGTGGAGAACTTGATGGAGTAAGTTTTAGCGATCCTACTATAGTGAAAAAATATGCGAGACGTGCTCAATTGGGGGAAATTTTTGAATTAGATCGTGCTACTTTAAAATCAGATGGGGTTTTTCGGAGTAGTCCAAGAGGTTGGTTTACTTTTGGACACGCTACTTTTGCTCTTCTTTTCTTCTTTGGACACATTTGGCATGGTTCTAGAACACTATTCCGAGATATTTTTGCTGGTATCGATCCAGAACTAAATGCGCAAGTCGAATTTGGAGCATTCCAAAAATTGGGAGATCCTACCACAAAAAAACAAGTCATATAAAGACTTACGTCTATTACTTATTACTTAGTACGAAAGTTGTAAAAAAAAAAAAAAACGATTGAATCTATGGAAGCATTGGTTTATACATTCCTTTTGGTTTCGACTTTAGGAATTCTATTTTTTGCTATTTTCTTTAGAGAACCGCCCAAAGTTCCGACTAAAGGAGGAAAAGAAAATTAAATAAAACAAACAAAAAAGGGAAGTCCACATGGACTTCCCTTTTTTGTTTTAGTCTTCATGATTGTCAAAGGGGTCTATAAGACCTTCAGAAGGTCGTCCAAAGGATGTATATAGGGCATATCCTGTTAAACTTACGAGCAAGCACGATACAAAGATAGCGACTAAGTTTGCAGTTTCCATTTTTAGGTAACTAATAAAAAGAATTTAGCTAATTATACTATATTAATAAATAAAAACATAGTATACAAAGTTAACAGATTTCAACAAAATATTTGATATGGCTACACAAACCGTGAATGATACTTCCAGAACCAGACCAAGAAAAACTGGGGTAGGGAGTTACTTAAAACCACTTAATCGTGAATATGGTAAAGTCGCCCCCGGATGGGGAACTACTGCCCTTATGGTTGTTGCAATGGTTTTATTTGCAGTATTTTTATCTCTTTTATTGGAGATCTATAATTCGTCTATTTTATTGACCGGAATTCCTGTTAGTTGGGTATAGAACTGGATCTCAAACTTTTTCTAAAAATAACGTAAGAGATATTGATTTTTTTTAGGTTCGTTCTATTTTTGTTTTACGATAGTTTGATCGTGTCATTTTTGAAAAGAATTTACAAAAAAAATGGGTGTGCGACTTGTTACATTCGATATTAATAGTACAGAAGACTAGTCTGTTATCTTTAGATAATCTTTCCTCGTTGGAGGTTAACTTAGAATTTCTAAAGCACGAGTTTTCTTTTTTATTATAGAAAAAAGGTCTGAACTAGGATTTACTGTTGTAATTTTTACTTTGTATCTAAATGAATAACAACAAAGATTTCGACTCTGAAAAAATCCAACAGGACCTTACCCAAAGAACCTTTTGTTAAGTGAATCTTCGGAGTAAAAACAAAATCTGAGGTTTAGAACAATTTTTTTAATTCTTTTTCAGGTTTAAACAATCAAAATCCTATTCATTAAACAGAAATTCATAAATTATGAATGGAAGAAAAGATTCTTCAAAAGGCCTTTATTGAGCCTACTTGAAATTTTGGCATTATCTTATATATGTTATAGATAATTACCTCAATTACGGTATTTTTGTTTAAGCTGTACGAAGGGAAAGTTTCATGTACAGTTTTTTGAAGGGGTTAACCTATCTCGATAAAGTATATGACTGGTTTGAAGAGCGTCTAGAGATTCAAGCAATTGCAGATGATATCACTAGTAAATATGTTCCTCCTCATGTTAATATATTTTATTGTCTCGGAGGAATTACATTAACTTGTTTTTTGGTACAGGTGGCCACCGGTTTTGCTATGACTTTCTACTATCGTCCAACAGTTACCGAAGCTTTTGCTTCGGTTCAGTACATAATAAGTGAAGTCAATTTTGGTTGGTTAATTCGATCAATTCATCGATGGTCAGCAAGCATGATGGTTCTCATGATGATTTTGCATGTATTCCGTGTTTATTTAACAGGTGGTTTTAAAAAACCTCGTGAATTAACTTGGGTTACTGGAGTTATTCTAGCTGTACTGACTGTTTCTTTTGGTGTAACTGGTTATTCTTTACCTTGGGACCAAATTGGTTATTGGGCAGTTAAAATTGTAACTGGCGTACCCGAGGCTATTCCTGTAATAGGTTCTTCTTTAGTTGAGTTATTACGTGGAAGTGTTAGCGTGGGTCAATCGACCTTAACTCGGTTCTATAGTTTACATACCTTTATATTACCACTTCTTAGTGCAATATTTATGCTAATGCATTTTCTAATGATTCGTAAACAAGGTATTTCGGGTCCTTTATAAAAAAAGAAACATAATTTTTTTTAGGGTATAACATACTTGCCAAGAATATTGCTTGTTTTTTCGAGCTAGATTCTTCGGATTCTTCCTTTTCCTTAAGGATTTCAAATAAAAAGAAAAATTCAATGGAGAAAATGGACTATGGGAGTGTGTGACTTGAATTATTGATTAAGCCTGTCGGATTAAATCTGCCACAGAAAGATCCTGTGTATTCCCCTTATCCCAACGTCTTTCTCAAAGAAAAAGAAAGTTCCTAATCTGGGTAGACTTTTTTTCTATGATTTGTATAGGCTCCGTGAATTCTAGTCAATTTCTTATTTTCATAGTTATAAAATGCACTCATTTCCTTTGCATTTTAACAGAATAACTATCGGAGTAAAAAAAAGGATCTAAGGAAAAGTAAAGGGAATTTCATTAACAAGTCAATACCTTGTTAAAAATAAACTTTAGACTTTTTTTGTTTATCAAAAAAATTACAAGGATGAAGATGACCCAGAAAGCGAGTATTTTGTTTCACAATTTATTTCATGCGTACTTGGGTAAAAGCATTTTATAGCATAGAATTCTTTGCTTGTTATTTCTTTAAATTCTTGTTTGAGCCGGATGATTCAAATTGGCATGTCCGGATCTTACGGGGGATAGATCTAGAAAGATAAGATCTACTTATCCCAATAACAAAAAAACCCGATTTAAAAGATCCTGTATTAAGATCGCGATTAGCTAAAGGAATGGGACATAATTATTATGGAGAGCCCGCGTGGCCTAATGATCTTTTATATATTTTTCCGGTAGTTATTTTAGGTACTATTGCGTGTACGATAGGTTTAGCAGTGTTAGAACCATCGATGATTGGTGAACCCGCAAATCCTTTTGCAACTCCTTTAGAAATCTTACCCGAATGGTATTTTTTCCCAGTTTTCCAAATACTTCGTACAGTACCGAATAAATTTTTTGGTGTCCTTTTGATGATCTCTGTACCTATGGGTTTATTAACAGTACCTTTTTTAGAGAACGTTAATCAATTTCAAAATCCTTTTCGTCGTCCAGTAGCTACAACAGTTTTTCTTATCGGTACTGCCTTATCCCTTTGGTTAGGTATCGGAGCTGCTTTGCCTATTGAAGAGTCGTTAACCTTAGGACTTTTCTAATGTAATTTTTAGTCTATTTTCACTCAAAGTTTTTCATAACAAATTTTTTTTTTTATTAAAGTGTATTATACACTTTAATAAAAAAAAAATCTATTTCACGTAACCCTCCCCCCTATTTTTTTGTTTCTATCTTAAGTTACTAAAGATAGAGGGTTGGGTTTCTTTTGGCTATTTTTTATATTTTGTTCTACGCAAAGCAACGGAATAATTAAGTCAAGTAAACTCCAACAAGCTTCGTAAATGGTTTCTCTAGGAGTTAATCCCCCGTTTGTCCATATCTCGAAAATAAGCATTTCTTGTATGTTATCTGAACTCTTATAAGAATGAATACTAAAATTCACATTTTGAACCGGTAAAGAAACACCATCTATGGGGAAAAATATGTCCTTTGGTTGTTTCATATTTTCTATAGTATACCTTTTCTTTTTTTCAATCTTCAATGTAACATTGAAGGGGATTCGTTTAGTAAGGCTAGCTATATGCTGGGTATCATCAATGATTTGAATAGAAGATGGTAATATGATGTCTTGAGCTGTTACATTCTTAGGTCCAACAGTACAAATAGATGCTTCATGAATTCCGTACAATTCACTTCTAAGTACAATTTGTTTCAAGTTCATTAAAATGTCATGAACTGATTCTTTAATACCTATTATGGAAGAATATTCGTGTAGAATATTTTTTTGAAATCTTGCATACGTAATATATGTTCCTTTGACTTCTTGAAGTAAAGTTTTTCGTATAGCAATAGCTAGTGTATTAGCTTGACCTTTCAAAAGCGGAGATATGGAAAAACGACCATAATGAGATCGTTTACTGTCTGTTCTCGATTCCAAGCACTTCCATCGTGGTGAAGATTCTGCAGTTTTTAGTTCATTCCAAATCATATAATGAAAAGTTATACACGTCTTTTGACAGGAGGTCTACATCCATTATGCGGATTGGGTGTTATATCAAGTACTGCACGTATCAGTATTCGACTATGTTGAATGACTCGTAATGCCGCGTCTCGTCCCTTACCACAACCCGTTATCAGGATGGCTGCGCGGTTAATAACTACAGTACGAGTTATGTTTTCTGTTGCTGTTTGAGCAGCGAAAGCTGAACCTTTTTTTGGGCCTTTAAAGCCACATGCACCAGCAGACGACCAAGAAAGCACATGTCCCAAGACATCGGTAACGGTAATAATTGTATTGTTAAAACTTGATTGTATGTGAATGATTCCACGGTCTACTCTACGTATTTCTTTTTTAAAACGTCTATTTCTAGATAAATTCCACATAGATTTTGGTTTCATTATTGTACTGCTATACCCTAAAATTTGTTATATATATCTCTAAGCCTATAAAATGCATATTGAAAAAAAAAAAAAAAAGATAAAAAAAATTAACCTTGTTTTTGTTTATGTCTTAGATTTAAACAAACTACATAAATTCGCTTTCCTCTACGAATTAATCGACATTTCGAACAAATTTTCCGAACAGAAGCGCGTAGTTTCATATTATTTGAATTAAATGTGTTTATTCTTTTTTGCTCTTTGAGCTAGAAAAAGTATGGATCATTTTTCTATTTTTTTGCTATCTTATTGTTTTATTGAAAATTGAAACGAAATTCTATTAGCTTTTTCTAAATCGATGAATTATACGCCCTTTAGTCAAATCACAAACATGGAGTTCAATTTTGACTCTATCTCCTACAAGTATTCGTATACTATTTTGTCGAATGTTACCCGAAATATAAGCTAGAACAGTTTTTTTATTGTCCAATAAGACTCTAAAAAATCCAGCGGGATGTGCCTCAATAACTAGCCCTTCAAGTTCAATCATATTTTGTCGTTTTTCCATTTTCATGTTTCTTTTTTGGAAAATATATATCTAGCAAAAATGGGTAGAATCTATTACCATGCATAACACAAGATTTCTCCTCCAATTTTTTTTTGTCGAGCTTCGTGGTCTGTCATGATTCCCTGGGAAGTAGAAAGAATTACAATTCCTATCCCGTTTAAAACTTTTGGTATTTTTCGAAAATTGGAATAAATTCGCTGACCAGGTTTGCTTATACGTTTTAGGGTAATTCTTGTTTCTTTCTTTTTCCTGTATTTGAAAGTAAAAATCAAAAAAGATTTTTTCCCTTCTTTATGCTCTCTAATATTATTTATAAAACCTTCATTGAAAAGTATTTTCCCGAGTTTTGCATTAATCCTAGTCGCAGGTACTCGAACCGTTCGTTTATTTACTATGTAAGCATTTTTGATTGATGTAGTCAAATTGGTAATAGTATCCATGTTGATCTATTTTTTTGAATTCTCTTTATTCTTTTTGTTTTTTTTTTTCAAAAAAACATGCTTTTTTTCTAGAGACATTTGTCTAAGTTGGAGTTAACCTGTTCTATGTACTTTGTACATATTAGTCATAACACTTCGGGAGCTAATGAAATTATTTTTGTAAAATTCCAATGTCTCAGTTCGTGCAGAACTGGACCGAAAACTCGAGTTCCCTTTGGATTTCCTTTTTGATCAACGATAATTGCTGCATTCTCATCAGTTTGTATTCTTGTTCCATCATTACGTTGGAATTCTTTAGAAGTACGTATAACTACTGCTCTAATAACTTCAGATTCTTCTATTTTTGCATTAGGAACTGCTTCTTTAATAACAGCGATGATTACATTCCCAATATGCGCATATCTTTGAAAACTTGCTCCTATAATCCTAATGCACATTATTTTTCGTGCTCCACTGTTATCAGCAACGTTTAAATATGTTTGAGGCTGAATCATTTTTCCTCCAAGGAAGTTTGTTAGTGTATCAAATCAAAAAAAGATAAAAGAAGATCTTTTTTTGATTTGGGCAATTTAAATTCTTAAAAATTGAGTGCGTATACGCATCTTGTAAGCTACTATTTGAGCAGCTCTTCGAGCTACAGTTTCAGAAACTTCTCCCATCTCATAAAGTATTCGACCTGGTTTAACAACAGCTACCCAAAAAAGGGTATCACCTTTTCCTGAACCCATGCGAGTGTCAGCAGGTTTCTTTGTAATAGGCTTGTCAGGAAATATACGTATCCATATTTTTATGCCACGTCGAGCAGTACGAGTAATTGTTCTCCGCCCTGCTTCTATTTGTCCAGCTGTAACCCAAGCAGGTTCAAGTGCTTGAATAGCAAACTTACCAAAAGAAATCTGATTACCCCGGTGGCTCTTTCCTTTTATTCTTCCTCTATGTTGTTTGCGGAATTTCGTTTTTTTGGGGTTATAGTCGATGGATTCCGTTATCATAGTTTTTATTCCCTTCGCTAATTCAAAACCGGACATGAAAATTTTTGATCATCCGGCTCCCTGTGATAGTAAAGATTTCCATTCTAAAACAGTTTAGGCCAGTAACTTCTAAATCAATAATATAAAACTTCAACTAAACAATAAGATTCACAGATGAATATAGACTCTTTAGTAGATATTTTTCTTATTTTTTTTTTGGTTTTATTCATCATCCTATCCTATGATAACAATATATCCACAAGTTTCATCGTTTCTATAGCTTCCAACAAAATATTGCTTAGGTTTACTTTTCTTCTACAGTGGAGCTTAACTTTCATTTTTTTTTTTGACAGAATCGGTTGACTTAGTTCCCATCGACTCAAAGCTCTTTTCTTTTTAGAAAATGAGGTCGATAACGACTTTTCTGCTTTATTACACTTTCAAGGTAGGCTTATTTATGAACCATACAATACCATAAAAAATAGTATTGATTCTTCGATTTTTTTTCGATATTATCTTATTTTGCTTCACGAAAGAATACTTCTTACGTGTAATAAAGTTCAAAAGGAAAAAAAAAGCTTAGTTTTAACGAGTCGCACACTAAGCATAGCATAATTTTTACTAGAAAATGGAAATTCTATTCAATCTTAAATAATTAATTTTTCTATATAATAATTGGATAGTTTTTATAGTAATTACAACAATTACAACAATTATTGTTCTTTCATGAAGATCCAAAGTTGAATTCCTAATGCCCCGTGGATTGTGCGAACTGTAAAAGAGGAATAATCCATTTCAGCTCGGAGTGTTTGTAAAGTAACTCTGCCTAATTTGATTTTTGTCTTACGAGTTCTTTCTCGTCCGCCAAGACGTCCTGCAATTCGTATACGAATCCCTTCTATTTCGTCTTTTTTGGCTAGTTCAACAGCTTTTTGTAATATTTTTTTTACAGCCACTCTCTTTTCTAGTTGCAAAGCGATATATTCAGCAAGTATATTAGTTTTTTGATAAGGTTTGGCTAATATTTCTGCATTTATGTTAAGCTTTTGATCACGCAAATAAAGAGTACGTTTTATATCGTTTTTTACTCGTGTAATTTCATTTTTTTCATTTTTGAAAAAAATGGGAAATCCTATATAGATTATTATATTGATTAAATCAATCTTTCTCTGAATTTCTATTCGTCCAATTCCTAGATAAGATTTTCTCTGATGTCTTTGGAAAAAAAATTCGATGCATTTATGTATTTTTATATCTTCTCGAAGAGTTCTTGTATACTCTCTCTTCTGTGCGAACCAAACAGAATTATGATTTTGAGTTAGACCAAGTCTAAAACCCATTGGATTTACTTTATGTCCCATATTGTGATATTTTCCTTTTCTGATTCTCTGAAATTTCAAATTCCATTAGATTTGATAGTTCTTTCAAAACAATAGTTATATGACAAGTTTTTTTTTTTATACGAAAGGAACGTCCCTTAGCTCTAATTTGATATTTCTTTGAAACAGTACCCTCGTTTACTTCGGCTCTACTAATGAATAAAAATTTTTCTTTAAGCCCCAAATTATTTTTAGCATTTGCTCCTGCAGAACAAAGTAGTTGGAATATGGGATAACAAGCTCTATACGGCATTAATTTCAATAGAGTATATGCTTGTGCATAAGAACAACCACGAATTTGATCGATTACTCGACGCATTTTCTGCGTAGACATTTTAAAATTTTTGGCTAAAACGCGTACTTCGGTATTCCTCTTATTTTTAGATATTTTCATATTCACTTTCTTGAAATTTAACGACTAGATTTCTTGTCTTTTTTAGATTTCTTATCGTCTTTGCCTGGATGTTCCGGGCAAAGACGAGTAGGTACAAAATCTCCTAATTTATGGTAAAGCATATTATTTGTTATATAAATAGGTATATGCTCTTTACCATTATGAATAGCAATAGTATAACCGATCATTTTGGGTACAACCGTAGACGCTCGAGACCAAGTTAATAGTATTTTCTTTTTTTTTATATTTGTGTCTAGTTTTTCTATTTTTTTGAATAAGTGATCAGCAATAAAAACTTTTTTTTTTGAGTGTGTAGCCGCAAAAACTTGTTTTAAACTTTTTTTTTTTCTTGAATATTTCATAGGCAATTAATTTTTTTATTCTAACTTAGTTTAACGACGAAGAATGAAAGTATCACTATACCGAACCATTTTTCGGGTTTTTTTACCGAGCGTACAATGACCCCAAGGAGTTATGGGGCTTTTTCTTCCTATGGGACTTTTTCCTTCACCACCTCCATGTGGATGGTCTACAGCATTCATGACTATTCCTCGTACTTCTGATCGTTTACCTATCCACCGTTTTGATCCAGCTTTACTAAAAATTTTGTTATTCGAGCGGATATTACCCACTTGTCCAACCGTGGCTGAACAGTTGTAAGGTATTAAACGAAGTTCTCCTGAAGGCAACTTTAATACCGCGGATTGACCTTCTTTTGCGATCAATTTGGCTATAGTGCCCGCGGCTCGAGCCACTTGTCCTCCTTTACCCTGCGTTGTTTCTATATTATGTATAGTTGTACCCACAGGGATATTGGTTGAAATAGATTTTGATTCAAAAAAAAAAAAGAATCCTTTCCCAAACTGTACAAGCCTCTCTCGGGGCATACAGCTTTCTGGATGTTCTTTACATCCTAGGTGTTTATCCATCATCTGGCTTCTGTTCATCATGTAGCATTCAGATTGAATGACTTTATTAAATCACGTTCTCAATAACATAGGAGGCCTTTTTTTTTGGAAATATTTATTTCATTGTACAACTTTGATTTTGCCTCTGACCTTCAAATCAAAGATGAATAAAATAATCTTTGTTTGCCTTCTCCACTGTTATGCTTTATCAAAAATTCCCCATATTATCTAGAATGAAAAATTGATTATTATTATTTTTTTTTATCACTTGCTATATTTTTTTCTCAGTTTCCCTTTGAAAATTAAGTCAAATTTAGATTATTAATGATAATTTAGTAGGTTCGGGGCCTAACCGGTCTTTCCGATTACGTAAATTCATAATTCAAACCGCACTCAAAGGTAGGGCATTCCCTATTAAAATAGAAGCTTTTGGACCAGATAAAATAGTATCTCCAATTATGATTCCTCTAGGGGATAAAATATAGGACTTTTTCCCATTCTTGTAACATATCAAACTGATATGCGCATTTCGATTAGGATCATACTCTATGGTTAAAATTTTTCCATAGATGTCTTTCTCTTTTCTTCGAAAATCAATTTGCCTGTAAAGACGTTTATGGCCTCCTCCTCTATTACGTACTGTAATAATACCTTTTTTATTTCGACCCTTGCAACGATGATGTTTCCCAGAAGTTAGAAATTTTTCCGGACTACTCTGAGCAAAATGTAGTATGTTTTTGTATGAAATGTTCATTATATGATTGATTTTTGTATTTTAGGTTTAAATATGGAATAGAATCACAATCACAAATTTGGTCAGGAAGAAGAAACTTATAATATTGTCGCGGCTCACGGTTATTTTGGTCGATTGATTTTCCAATATGCTAGTTTTAATAATTCTCGTTCTTTACATTTCTTCTTAGCGGCTTGGCCCGTAGTAGGTATCTGGTTTACTGCTTTGGGTATTAGTACTATGGCGTTCAACTTGAATGGATTCAATTTCAATCAATCTGTAGTTGACAGTCAAGGTCGTGTTATTAATACTTGGGCTGATATAATTAATCGTGCTAATCTTGGTATGGAAGTTATGCATGAGCGCAATGCTCACAATTTTCCTCTTGATTTGGCATCAATGGAATTCAATTCTATAGATGGTTAATTAGATAGAATTCTAGGTATTCCTTTCATCGTACCAAACCTCTAAAGGAGGTTTGGTACCTTATCTGTCTTTGTTCATATCCACATTATAAGATATCGAGTTTTTTACTGTTGTATTTGAGGATATATAAGGAATTTGAATTAGATATGTGCATCCAGCAGGAATTGAACCCGCGAGTTCGCCAATTATGAGTTGGGCGCTTTAACCATTCAGCCATGGATGCTGGAGAAAAGTTCATCCGGAATAATCAATTCATTCGATAATATGAGTGAGTATCGACTTAGGGTAGCCAAGTACTCATATCCCAATCATGCCAAACATAGAAAATGCAACGGAAAAACTTGTGGGAGTGAGTACCGATCTTGCAACACTTGGATTTCCTGTTGGATTTCCTGGAATAAGTCGCCCACATTCCGTAGGATGAACAGAAAACAACTCTTTTCTTGAAAGTAATGTTGATTAGATAGATTTTATGGGCGGACGTAGCCAAGTGGCTCAAGGCAGTGGATTGTGAATCCACCACGCGCGGGTTCAATCCCCGTCGTTCGCCCGGGCCATAATCTTTTATTTGGTTGTTTGCGATTTTTCGATCGTTGACGCAAGTTCGATGAAGTGCGAAGGTTTTTATTTTCTTTTATGTCTTTTCATCCATCACAAAGATCATTCTACCTTTTCCAGAAAACCAAAAACTAGTCAAAAAACCTTTCGAAAAAATCCAATGGTTTATTATATGGAATTGAGAGGGATCTATCCATATTTCACGTAATAAAATATAGAATTGTAAAAGAGGGCAAAAACCAATGATACAAGAACAAAAAAGCAGACTCTGGATCTCGGAAGAAAGGACCTCGGGAAAATGTCCAAGAGAGTCCGGAATTAAACAACCCATATCAAGCCTCTTGACCTGGTGGTTAAACTTTTTCAAACAAATACAAAGCTCTTCATTCGATCCATGGACTGAATTGATTTTGGTGAGGTTTTTTACTCAAATTTTGTCCCATCGAGAACGTCTTATTAAGTTCTTTGACTTTCGGATTCTCAGTACGTTACTTTTACGGGATCTACGTAGTTGTAGTTCCAAAAGCAAAGTTGTAGTATTACTTACATTACCAGTCCTTATATATAACCTAAAAAAGAAAAGTCTGATTGAAAGAAACAAATACTATTCGATCAATCTATTTGATCCTATATATAACTCCATGGAAATTCGAAATGAAACATCATCGGAAGCCAATTTCACTAGAAATTTGTGGATCTTTTCGCATCTTTTTTTGTTTTTTCCAAAATCTAGCCAATTGGAAAAATTTTCAAATGGGTATGACGCGTGTCCAGGAAATTTTCCAATGTCTTGGCCGAAAGAAGTATTGAAAGAAACCAAAAGGTCGTCTATAAAAGAGAATTCATTTTCAAAAGAAACAAAAAAATTCATTGAGAATTGGACAAAAACAATTCGTTATTCTGTTTTTGACATATTGTCAATAGATGAATATATGGTTTCTCGTACCACTAAAGAGCCCGTGGAAAATTTCCAATGTTGGAAAAGACAACAAAATGTTTTTCAATATTTGAGAAGATTAGAAAGGAAAAGGAGAGCGGATTTCTGGAATATCAAAACGAAATTTCCAAATCCGAAATTGGCTATTTCATCAGATCCTGGATGTACTACGATTAGACAAAATCAGAGGGATATAAACCAATTCCTTTGTAGTCGAGTTAGAAACAGTTCGTCTTGGAATCTCTTTTTTTCTTCATTCTGCAAAGAGCGCCTATTCCATTTTTGTCGATTGAAACCAATCGTCCTAAAAAGAACAGATCGATTCACTCTATTACTGACTAATCCTAATCAGGTTTCTGCTAATAATACATTTGCCTTCGCTCAGAGTCTATTCTATGAACTTCACAAGAACAGATTAGGGAATCAGATTTTCGACCACAGAAAAAAATGGAAGAATCCATGGTTCAATATGACTGAGAAAGAGAATGATTCTTTCGATCGAATAATCAACCAAACCGTATCGATTTTCCCCGTAGGGGAAAATACATTCCATTTAATGAACACGCGCACTCAGGCTTGGGTATTTCCAATAGATGACATTCTTTCAAATTGGAATAATGGAATGAAAAATACAATGAACCAGCATTCATTAAATTGGAGAAAAGGTCAGAAAGAATGGTTAGATTGTTTGATTCTTAGAACTTCGAAATATATCAATCAGAAATTGCATGTATACAAATGGTCCGATCAATTCGAATACTTACAAAAGTATTCGAACCATCTTGTTTGTTTCGATCCAAAGGAATTATGTATTAAAGAAATATTTCTTAAGATTGCTTTGATTCTGTTTTACGCTCCGGAAGAGACGGAAATGAAGAACTTATGGAACAACATCGATATTTCCATAGACATTTCTCCTTATATTGATAAACTCATTTCGGATTTGATTATTTTCCTTTCTCAGTGCGGCCCTGAGGACAAAGTAGTCTATCCGTGGTGGTTTAGAGAATTTCTTGTTCGAATCGTTAAACCCAAAATCCAGTGGTTGGATAACCAGACAAAAGTCTCAAAGATCGATGAAGGAACAATAGCAAAAATTGCTTGGAATGAGCCATGGATTATGGACATTTTTGATAATGAAAGCAATTCGTTGTATAACACGGATTTTTCGACGATATATCGAGACAATTGGGTGAATCCTGTAAAACTATCGAATCAAAGTTCATTGAGAGCTGCTTTTGACAAAGCGAATACACTTCAAATTTTGGATTATTTACGTCATCCTCGGTCCAATTATAAGAAAAGATTACCTTCTTATATAGAAGAAAGAATTCAAAAGAATCTTACATATGTACAATTATTCCATTTCCATCTTTTGCCCATCTGCAACAATATGTTTTCTTTGTCGCTTGATGAAATAATACCTGTTCAATCGGAGAAAGAGGCTGTTTCACTCATAGAGTCCCAAGTATCCGACATATTTTTACCTAAGTATTTACAACGAAGTAGTGACAAAACATATGTATTAATCTATGAATTGTACGAGTTATTAACTCGATGGAATCCTTTTGTTCATGACAACAGAGCCTCGATCGAAGAGATTTGTACAACGCCTTTACCAAGATTCCAAGTAGTCAATTTGGAAAATTTCCATAGATCTTATTTTGATTTTGAAGAAAAAAATCTTGATCAGTCTCCGAAAAATTTCAGTTCAAACACGAGTTTGATTCAAACTCAATCCTATAAAGATGATTTCCTATCGGAAATCTTTCCGAATAAGAACCAGGAAATATTTCATCAGATTCCAGACATGTTTACCAAGTCTAGTTCAACAGAGAGTTTCCAAAACATAGCGGAAAACAAAGCTCTAGATAAGCTTTGTTTTTCATGGAAAGAGAAACGAAAGATTTTCTCATGCCGTTCACCACATTGTTTTCATGAACTCGTTAATAAACAAGAGATATATAAGATTGATACTCATTTTTCCAAATGGAATTTGCTTCAAATGTATATGCCATGGTTTTTTACTTCTATATGGTGGAAATACTTTGGGGATACACTTTTTGATACTTTTCCGTATATATTGCTATATAGCTGTGACCAAATAGTATCTATTTGGCAAGATATTAGGCATAGATCGAAGAATATCTTGCGGGCACTTTCTCATGAAGTATGGTTCATTCTACAATCCAAAATACAACGGAATTGGAGAAGGATTCGACTTCATCCGCCTCTGAATGAGTTGGTTCCTTGGTTAGTTTCTCACGGGGAGCTCGTGATCGAAGAACTCATCAAGAAAAAGTCGATATGGAAACTCTTGCGATTAGCAAGGAAGGACGGGGAGTCTTGGATCATTCTCTTGTGGTTCGTCCTTGTGTTTTTCTTTTTTCCGTATTTTTTCGTTGTTTTCTTCAACTGGATTTCTTTACTGATACAGTTGAATTTTCTCGAGTTCGGACTACATTCGGATCCAGCTTTGCTACGACAATGGTGGATGGAAATAAAAAGATATAGCGAGTACCCGAAGGATTCTTTGGAAAAACCGGATTGGGTAGAACCAATCGATTCGGTAATACTGGATTTAGTCAAACCAATCTTCGAAAGAAGTACTTGTGTTGTTCCTTATTTGGCTGCTATTGATACTTCTAATAGCTTTGAGTACCCGGAGGAAATAAGGGATTGGACAAAACAAATCTTCGGTTCTACTAGTGATGATGATTCTGTTTTTTCTAAATCTAATAATTATGATTTTTCTCATTTTACTATTTTGGCTAAGAAGGATGAACCAATTTGGACGCAGTTGGATGCACATAAATATGAAGAGGGGTTTACTTTTTGGTTCGCCTTTAGAATTCTAAATCAAATTGTTTGCTTTTTGTCAAACCTCCGGGAATGGTATTGGTTGATGAGGCTTAGAATGACTTATTTTTTCATACTAATAAGTCACAAGAAGAATCCGCGTGCATTCGATCGATCCGTGACAATATTCGACTTCGTAATCGCAAAGCCCAGTGGTGGAAACTCGAAAATTCCATCTTTTTTTTCATCAAGATTATCATCAGATGATTATAATAATAATAAAAAAGAGAAGAAGAAAGATACAATTGATCTACTTCTGCTTCTAAGAACAGAAAAAGAACTCTCTCAAAATTCTCAATTTGAATCGAATTTTACCTACAGGCATTCTATCTTCGAAGGTTATCAAACCACGGAAGAGCCGGGGTTTATGTACTTACGATATTTATCTGACATTTCGCAAAAAAATATAATGAATTACAGGTTTGATCGTTTAGCAGAAAAATGGGTCTTCTTCGCTTTTTATCAGAAGATTGCCAAATCTAACCAAAACCTATTTTCTAAAGCTAGAAAAACTCCTCCTTTATTATTAGGACCATCCCTTTCCAAGGGGATTTTACTGATAGGTCCTGAGGAAACTGGTCGATCCTATTTGGTCCAAAGTCTAGCAGCAGACTTTTATATTCCTTTAATAAAAATCAATCTGGAATGGTTCTTTGGGAAAACTTTCTCTCAATTCCATCGGACTTTGACAATGGCAGAAATAATGTCTCCTTGCATAATATGGATCCCAAACATTCATGTATTGGAACGGAATACTCGCACTTCTATCATCAAGATGGATATCATCATCAAGAAGAAGGCGTTGCTTCATCGCTTATTGGACCATATGGATAGCTGTGATGAGAACAGTTTTACTAGTAGAAGAAATATTGTTTTTATTGCTTCGACGCATATTCCTAGAAAAGTCGATCCAAATCTAATGACTCCAAATCGATTGGGTCAATTCATCAATATTCGGATGCTTCTTGTATCCCAACGAGAAAAAGAATTTTCTATTCTTTTACGTAGGAAAAGATTTTTTTTGAACAAAGAATTGTTCTACCTCGATGATTTTGGATCTAGAACCATAGGTTATAAGGCACGAGACCTGGCAGGACTTGTCAATGAAACCGTAGCAATTAGTTGTTTGCGAAAAAAATACGTTATAGACACGAATACAATTCGATTGTCTCTTTATAGGCAAACTTGGGGTTTACGATCTATAAATCAGGGTGTTGTATCCGTTCTAAAACATCATGAAAGACTTCCCTATAAGATAGGAAAGGCTATTCTACAAACTACACTTAGAACGAAATTTTCTCCTGTACCTATGGCAAAAGATTTTTGGAAAAAAAAATTTTATTATTTGTCTAAATGGTATTTAGAACCTTCGATTGCCGAAACAACTATCAAGGAATTCACTATACTCCCTCCTATTTTGGGTTGCTTGGCCGGATCAGCTGCTCGGGATTCTTGGTTGCTGATATCGGAACCAAATCAAGAGAATTGGACTCCTCTCGATAGACTCGTTGAACATGATTTCCATCTAGCTTCTAGTCTTTTAGAAAGTCTTCTGGTGGAGTTTCCGTGGTTAGGAATATATCGAGGTAAGTCTGATAAGAATCAAATCCCACCATTCGATCCTCTGCGCAAAACGAAAAATCATCAGTATACGATGCGAACAGGGTTTTCGTCTCTAGTTCATGAAATAGGTCTAGATGCTCAACTCCAAAAGGATGAAGAATTCGATGAATCATTGGTTTCGTCTCCTAGGATCTGGCGTCTTAGTTTTCTTCGCAGTAATCGATTTGATCGGATAAAAACATTCAATGAATTGGGATTGCCGGAGCAAGTCAGATTGTTTCAAGAAAGGCGGATTTTCGTTCAAAATTTTGAAAATCATCTTCGTATGCTCCAGTATAAGTCTAAGAAGTTCAACTTAGAAAAAAGGGGGGTTACGACGGAGTATAGGAAGTATCGGGAAGAGATCAAAAAACTACGGTTGGATTTGGAAAATCTATCATTTCAAGAGTTTTTGGAACCGTTCAGAAGTCAATCTGGATATCCAATGCAATATCCATTGCAATATCAATCAATGCAATGTCAATCTTCTAATAAACCAGTGCTTTTTCGTGGAAGACGGTTTGTTTGGGACTCCTTTCTAATCCAAGAGGATCCGGACGTTTTGTTTTCAGACGAAGAAGTGTTTTCCAATGAAGAACTGATGCAAAGGCTTTATACCAGTGGAGCTTATGCCTGTTTAATAAGAATAGATCAAACCAAAAAACCACCACTTTTCCATTCAAAAAGGCTTTTTCGTAGATTTACTGTGATGACCAACCGGAACCTTTCTATTCCTTGTTTAGAAGAATTAGAAGAAAAAACAAAAAGAAAAAAGAAGAAACGAGATGTTCTCGTTTCTCAACAGAAGGAACCCCATATCGAGGCTTTGCAACGCATTCAAGGAAAGGGTATGAAATCGCAAATTCTACACGTACACATGGACAGTCCTTTAGCTCTGTATCACCGCTGGTTGATTGAAAATCCGCGGGGCCAAAGTGACCGCTGGGACTTGGTAATTGATCGCCAAAGATCTCTTGAAACCAATCGTTCAGTACCCAATGAACTTTTTCTTTCTAATATTCTCTCAGAGAATTATCAATATTTATTAAATCTGTTCCTTTCTAACAGAATGTTATTGAATCAAATGACAAAGACATTGTTGAAAAC